GTCCGTGGGGGGTGAGTCAGGACCTAAGGCGAGGCCGAGCGGCGTAGTCGATGGCAAACAGGTTAATATTCCTGTACTAATTTTTGTGGGAACCGAGGGACGAAGAAAGCTAAATTGGGTCTGTCTTTGGTATGGCAGTGGAAACGTTCAAGGTGTTGAGAGGTCGAAAAAAAACGAATCTTGAGCTGAGGCGTGATCCCGCTTTCTAGACTTGTTCTGGATAAGCGCGAATGATGTTATGCTTCCAAGAAAAGCTCGTACACCTCTTTAAGCAATTAAAGAAAAACATAAAAATTACCTGTACCTGAAACCGACACAGGTAGGTTGGTAGAGAATACTAAGGGGCGCGAGAGAACTCTCTCTAAGGAACTCGGCAAACTAGCCCCGTAACTTCGGAAGAAGGGGCGCCCTCTTTAACGGGAGGGTCGCAGTGACGAGGTTCTGGCAACTGTTTATCAAAAACACAGGTCTCCGCAAAGTCGTAAGACAATATATGGGGGCTGACGCCTGCCCAGTGCCGGAAGGTCAAGGAAGTTGGTTAGTAGTCTTTAGACTTCGAAGCTGACGACCGAAGCCCCGGTGAACGGCGGCCGTAACTATGACGGTCAACTTAGGGCCGTCTTTAAAAAAAACTATATGCTGGAATCCAAATTATTGTCCTTTAAATGGACGTCAATTCTTTTGACGTAAAAACATAAATATTTCTTTGAACCGAGTAGGTAAAATGCAAAGAATGAAATGGAAATCAGCAGGAAACAAAAAAAACAATTTTACAATTCTTTTATGACACAAAAATTAAATGTTCCGTATATGCTAGGTCCGGGGGAGAAACTTCCGGAGGATGTTCTCAATTCTTTGAAACGGGCAAACGAACAATATAGGAAAACTCGAGATTTTCAGAAGTATACTATAACTCTTCAAAAAATTCTAGGATTACCTGTTTTTGTTCCTTTGAACGAACAAGAAAAATATTATTTTGGTGGCTTTATCGAAGGAGAAGGCTCAATATCGGTAGGTGCAAAGAAAAGTAAATATTCAAAGTTCGGTGTTTATTTTGACCCTGAGTTCAGTCTTACACAACATGTCAATGGTTCTATTCATTTGTTTCGATGTCTTTGTTATTTTCGTACGGGTTTAATTCGTCACAAAGGTTCAAGCAATGCAACTTTGGTATATACTATTGAGAATCGTGAATCTTTAAAGCAAAAAGTTATTCCTTTTTTCAAAAACTACGTATGCCCTAATGCTTGTGTTCCAAAACAAATTCGATTTCAACAGTGGTGTACAATTATTGACTTATTTGATCAAGGTGCTCATCAACACATGCAAAGATTATTGTATGAAATGGCTCCTATTTGGGATGGGTTACGTATGCAAAAAGGACAATCGAATGAAAGTTTTGCTTCTCTTGAAGATTTTCAACAACACGTAATTGCTCATGTAAAAAATAAAGAAGAAAAGTAAAGAAGAAAAGTAAAGAAGTTCTTCTCAATTGTTTTTAATGGTTCCTCAGAGACTACACGTTTTTCTTCTTTTTTTTGACTCTTTTTTTGAAAAAAAAAGCAAAAAAAAGATAAAAAAGATAGAATTCACTTTGTACTGCGAAGCAGACAACAATACAAAAAGTGGAAAAAATTTGAATCTTTTTTTGAAGATATAGTCCAAACTTTAGAATATCTAGAACAATATTCTTAGTTGTTTTGCCTAAGGTAGCGAAATTCATTGTCGAGTAAGTTTCGACCTGCACGAAAGGCGTAATGATCAGAACGCTGTCTCGGAGAGAGGCTCGGTGAAATAGACTTGTCCGTGAAGATGCGGACTACTAATACTTGGACAGAAAGACCCTATGAAGCTTGACTGTATCCTGGAATTGGGTTCGGGCTTTTCTTGCGCAGTCTAGGTGGGAGGCTATGAAGATTTCCTTCCGGGGAAGTTGGAGCCATCAGTGAGAGACCACTCTGGAGAGGCTAGAATCCTAATGGTGATCCTTGAATCAGGACACTTGACAGTTTCAGGTGGGCAGTTTTTCTGGGGCGGAAGCCTCATAAAGGGTAACTGAGGCGCGCAAAGGTCCCCTCAGTCTGGACGGAAATCAGACAGCGAGTGTAAAGGCAAAAGGGGGCTTGACTGCAAGACCTACAAGTCGAGCAGGAGCGAAAGCTGGCCTTAGTGATCCGACGGTACCGTGTGGAAGGGCCGTCGCTCAACGAATAAAAGTTACTCTAGGGATAACAGGCTGATCTTCTCCAAGAGTTCACATCGACGAGAAGGTTTGGCACCTCGATGTCGGCTCATCACATCCTGGGGCTGTAGTAGGTCCCAAGGGTTGGGCTGTTCGCCCATTAAAGTGGTACGTGAGCTGGGTTCAGAACGTCGTAAGACAGTTCGGTCCATATCCGGTATTAGCGTTAGAATATTGAGGTCCTTCACTCATAGTACGAGAGGACCTGTAGTGAACATGCCAATAGTGTACCTGTTATCTTTCCAAAGGTATACGCAGGGTAGCCACGCATGGAGTGAATAAGTACTGAATGCATCTAAGTACGAAGTCCAGACCAAGATGAGTATTCTCCATTAAGCCGCAGCTCGACAAGCTGTTTTATAGGTATCAAGTGTAAGGCCAGTAATGGTTTCAGCTGAGATATACTAAAGGCTAATTGATTTTGACCTCTATTTTTCAACCTTAGTGCTCTTCTTTTTTGATTGTTTTTAACAAAAGCCAATATGGCTCTTCGTAAAAAACAATCAGAGAAGAGCGCTATGGTTGGAAACATCAAAAAATCTCCGGAGCTTTGCTCCGCTGATACTCTGGTGCTCTATGCTTTCGTGGAACCACGCCAATCCATCCCGAACTTGGCCGTGAAACTCGAAAGAAGTTGACAAACTTGTTGGAAGTCTAGCAGGAAAAATCAACTTAGTGCCAGGGTGATTCTTTTTTTTTTTGAACTTTTTTTTATTTTTTGCCCCTTTTTTTGAAAAAAAAGAAGTTGGTTTTTTCTATAGAAAAAAGTTTTTTTACGGTCACAAAAGAGTTTTTAAACTTTTTTGGTGTTTTTTTGCCTTTTCCAATTTGCCTTTTCCAAAATGAAGAACAAAGACTTTTTTCTGTCGTTCTCTCAAAAAAATCTTTTTTTCCCTGCGGGAGTGCTTGTGTTCTGCATCCAAGCTTGGAATTTGTTCTTTTTTGAGTTCAACAAAGAAAGAATTGCAGAAAAGAAAAAACACAAGAAAAAACATACAAAACCAAAATGGAGAGATGGCTGAGTGGTCGAAAGCGGCTGATTGCTAATCCGTTGTACGAGATTCCTTCGTACCGAGGGTTCGAATCCCTCTCTCTCCGAAAAACTATACTTTTTTTACCTTTTGCATTTTTTGTTGCTCTTTTTTTTGCGAACTTTTTATTTTTTTTGCCTTTTACCATTTGCCTTTTACCATTTGCCTTTTGACAAACGAAGTCTCTTTTTTCTTTGTAAAAAACCTTCTTTTTTTTTGATCGTTTTTTACTTGCTCTTGTTCAAAAACGATCAAAAAAAGAGGCAAAAGGAGAAAAGAAGGGGAAGACCTATTTTGTGGGGACAAGCCAAAAGATTTCTCTTAAAACAGGTTTAAACAATTGAAATTCTAAAAAAAGAGCACAACCATTTTTTTTTTGAGACTTTTCATTCAAAATTTTTGTTCAAACGGCTCTCGATCAAGCAACGCTTCACCAATTCAAGTGCTTTCCAATTGTTTTTAAACTCGACACATGACTCGTGCTTGTATTGTCAGTACAGAGTCAAAAAAAAGATTTTTTGAACATTCATAAACAATAGAATCTTTTCTCTTTTCTCTTTTCTCTTTTCTCTTTTCTCTTTTCTCTTTTCTCTTTTCTCTTTCTCTCTTTTTTCAGGAATCTTTTCTGCAAAAGCAAAAAAAGGTCAATTCGACAGATCAAACAGAAAAAAAATCAAAGGGAGATGGCAGAGCTTTCTTTTTTGTGAGACTTTTCAAAGTTTCACAAAAATCAATTGTGCTTTCTTTTTTTTTGAGCAAAAGCTTCGATTTTTCGATTTTTGGAATTTTGGTGCAATCATTTTTTTGAATTTTCAATGAATGAAAGAGTCAATAAATAAAAGAGTCAATAAAATTGAAGCAAGCAAAGCAGAAAAAAGAAAAAAACTTCAACTTCAAAAACACTTTTTTAATTTTCCAATTGTTTTTAAACTCGACACATGACTCGTGCTTGTATTGTCAGTACAGAGTCAAAAAAAAGATTTTTTGAACATTCATAAACAATAGAATCTTTTCTCTTTTCTCTTTTCTCTTTTCTCTTTTCTCTTTTCTCTTTTCTCTTTTCTCTTTCTCTCTTTTTTCAGGAATCTTTTCTGCAAAAGCAAAAAAAGGTCAATTCGACAGATCAAACAGAAAAAAAATCAAAGGGAGATGGCAGAGCTTTCTTTTTTGTGAGACTTTTCAAAGTTTCACAAAAATCAATTGTGCTTTCTTTTTTTTTGAGCAAAAGCTTCGATTTTTCGATTTTTGGAATTTTGGTGCAATCATTTTTTTGAATTTTCAATGAATGAAAGAGTCAATAAATAAAAGAGTCAATAAAATTGAAGCAAGCAAAGCAGAAAAAAGAAAAAAACTTCAACTTCAAAAACACTTTTTTAATTAAAAAAACAGTAAAAACAAAACAACAATGAAAACTGGTTTGAAAAAGTCAAAACCAGTTTTCATTGTTGTTAAAAAAATTAAACAATTTTAACTTTTGCACCAGCATCTTCTAATTGTTGTTTTGCAGCTTCAGCTTCTTCTTTTGAAACTGATTCTTTTAATGCTTTTGGTAATGTTGCTGTAAATTCTTTAACTTGGTTAACAGCAATATTTGCAATATTACGAACTACTTTATAAATTCCTACTTTTTTATCAGCTGGAATTTCTTCTAATACTAAATCAAATAATGTTTTTTCTTCTTCTTTTGGTGTTGCATCAGCACCCCCAGCAGCAGGCATTGCAGCCATCATTACACCACCTCCAACAGGAGCAGAAGCATCTACTCCAAAAGTTTCTTCAATTTGTGAAACTAATTCAGAAGCTTCTAATAAAGTTAATGTTTTTAATTTTTCAATGATTTCATTTACAGTTGACATAATAAGAGAGTTTAAAAAATTTTAATCTTTTTTTGATATTTTTTTTTGTTTCATTGTTTTTTTTTTCAATTTCTTTCTAAAAAGAAAACAAAAAAAATTGAATTGTTCTTAAAAAAAAAAAACAATTCAATAAATTACAAAATTTACAATAAAAAAATCAAAGACTTTGGAAAAAAATTATTGTAAATGTTAAAAAAAATTTTTATTTACTTTAATTTTTTCCAAAAAAACAAACACACTGCAGAAAAAATACTTTGTTTTTTAAAACATTCTGATTTTTATTTTATCAATATAAAACAAGAAAATCTAATAAAAACAAATAAAAAAAAAGAGTTTTTTGAAAAAAAAGCATTGTTTTTTTATTTTTTTAAGTAAAAAAAAGCTAAAAAATTATAAAGAGAAAATAAAAAAAACTCATTACAAAAAAATTATTTTTATTTTCTCAAAAACTCTTTTGTACAAAAAATTTATAATTTTTTTTGTGGAAACAGAAATTATAAAAAATTTGTAGAAATGTGTTTCAACAAAAAGTTTATTCAATCATAGCATGATATGTAGCTACAGTTGCTGGAGAAGCTCTGTTTAAATGTCTAAAAATTAAATATTTAAATAAAACATCTAACAATACTGGAAGTGTTGCAACTAATAAAAAAATTGTTGTTTGACTTTCTGGCAATCCATAATGATCAAACAAAGTTTGGAAAAATAATTCCCAAATATTTGGTGAATGATAACCAACTAAAAGATCTGTAATAAATAAAATCAACAGTGATTTTTTACTATCATCAAGACCAAAAAACACTTCTAATAAAAATGACTTTGTGATATTAATTTGAATTTCTAAACGAACAAGAAGATAACATAACGTAATAAAACTTAAAACATCTGCAAAAAAATTTGTGACTGCTTCTATACTTTCTTCATTATAATGTTTTGCTAATTCAAGAATTTTAACTTGCAAACGTTTTTGAACAGAAGTTCGAAACACAATAGCCAAATCTGTTTTTGATTGACTATTGGTATTTGAAGAACTTAAATTTTCAAAATTGTGTACTTTATTTTTTTCTTGAAGTAAAACTTCTGTTTGAATTTTTTTTGTTTTTTCATAAAAATTTAGGTTATGTTCTTTTCGATCTGAAAAATTCTGATTTTTTTGAAATTTTTCAGAAGAAGGTAATGGTGCATTTTTTTCAGAAAGTCCAAAAAGAATTTGATTTTCAGAAAGAAGTAAAGATTCAAAATAAATTTTTTCTTCAAAATTTTTTAATTCAGTAAATGCACGTTTTTGTTGATAAGAATTTAAAAAAATTTCATGATTATTTGTATTCCAATAATATTCTGTTACTGGTTGAATTAAATAATTTTTTGATAAAAAATTAATTCCAAGTGGAACAATAATAAGAATAAACAAACATTTAACTGTTGTTAAAAAAAGATAACGATAAAATCTATATTCTTGAATTACTAAATTTTCAACATCAAAAAATAATTGTTTAAAAAACCGATCAAAAACACGATTAAAAGATCTCGGAAAAAGACCAATTTCTTCATAAGTAATTGAAACAACTTGTTGTTTTGATGATTCTGTAAAACTTGAATTTTGATTTAAAGAAGATTTTTTTTGACTATTCAAAGAATTAAAAAAACGATTTTGAAAATTTCGATCTTCATATGAATTTTTTTTCGATGAATATTGCATTCCTTTTTGTTTTTGAGAAGGCATGGGTGTATTATTTTTTAAAAAATCAGAATGAAGATCACGAGGTGTACTTTTACAAACTATATTTCTTTGTCCAGAACAAACTTTGTTTAAAGTTTTAAAAACACCCATTGGAAAATTTTCAGAAGATGAATTTAAAAATTTTGAATTTAAACCAAAAATTGTTTTATTTTGAATGTTTGTTTGTTCAAAAAAATTATACTTTGACAAAGTTATTTTTTTTTGAAATAGAGTTGAATTTAAATAAATATTTAAAAAATAAAAAATTTTTACTGTATAAAAAAGATTTTATTTTTTTGTCTCAAAAAGCAAAAAACTTTATTGAATAAAAGCAAATTATTTTTTAGAATACAAAAAAATTAAAACAATGTAAAAATTTTTTTTGTTCTGCTTTTTTTGAATGAATTTTAATCTACTTTCAAAAAAATAAAAACTCCTTTATTATTTGAACTTTTTTTATATAAAACAAAATCAAAAAATTTATAAAATCAAAAAAAATAATAAAATTTTTTACATTTTGTATAAAATTTTTTTTCAAAAATAAATACAGTAAAAGTTAAAAAAAAAATTCTTCATATCATTAAAATTAGAAAAAAAGCATTGTTCAAAAAAAAATGTCAAAAAATGAAGAAATTTTTTGATTTTTTGAATTTTTAAAAAGAAAATAATCAAAAATAAATTTTATTTTTTTATTTATAAAATCAAAAAAAAATTTATACAAAATTTGTGTTCTTTTGAAACAAAAATTTAAGATTTTTGTTTCTGCATTTTTTTAAAAATTCTTCATTTTAAAAAATTCTATATTCATAGCAAATTTTTTATTCTCTATATTTTTTGTTGACAAAAAGTTTTTTTATTATTCTATTTAGATAGAAAACAAAACTTTTATTTGACAAAAAAAAGAAAATTATACTTTGCTTTTTCTTTTTTTTATATTTTTTTTCAACAAAAAATATAAAAAAGAGTCTTTTATTTGTAAAAAAATAAAAAAAGCAAAATCAAAAATTATAAGATTCTAAAAAACAAATTTATAAAATAATTTTTTTTCAGAATTTTATAAATTTGTCTTTCTAAATAAAAAAAATTTTTGAGTTTTTTATGTTCCAAAAATTCTTGAGTTTGGAAAATTTCCAAACTCAAGAATTTTTGAAAAAAAATTTTTGAAATTTTAATCTAAATTTCCTTTTCCTGGGTTACGAGCAGGGTCATTTGATAAGAAACCAAAAATAAATAAAAATACAAAGAAAGTTACAACAGTATAAACAAAAACTTTAAGTGTTAACATGTGATAATATTAAAATTTGAAAGTTTTTCGCGATTTATATATACAAAGTTCAAAAATTTTTTTCTTTCTTTTTCTATTAAAAAAAATAGAAAAAAAAAGAAAAAAATTCTTCCTCTTACCTATTAAAAAAAATAGAAAAAGAAAGAAAAAAATTCTTTAAAAATAAACAGAAAATTAGAAAAAATTGAAATTTCTGTTTATTTTTAAAGAATTGATTTACAAAATATAATTTTTTGTTCATTAATTTTATTTTGTTGCTCCAAATTCAGCTAAGAAATCAGTAATTGCTTTTTTAAGTAAAGATTCAGCTTCTGGAGTGAAAGTATTTGTTTTACGAACGATTTCACCATATTGTGGTACATTATTTGTTAAATAAGTACGAAGACCGCTTAAGAAAGGTCGAACATCTAAAACTTCTAAAGAATCTAAGTAACCATTTGTCCCAGTGTAGATACTTGCAACTTGATCTTCAACAGATAATGGTGAGTTTTGAGGCTGTTTTAAAATTTCTCTTAAACGTGAACCACGAGCAAGTTGTTTTTGTGTAGCAGCGTCTAAATCTGAAGCAAATTGAGAGAATGCTTCTAATTCAGCAAATTGAGCTAATGATAATTTTAATGTACCAGCAACTTGTTTCATAGCTTTGATTTGTGCAGCTGAACCAACACGTGAAACAGAAATACCAACATTAATTGCAGGACGGATACCAGCGTTGAATAAGTCCCCTGATAAGAAAATTTGACCATCTGTAATAGAAATTACGTTTGTTGGGATATAAGCTGAAACGTCACCTTCTTGAGTTTCTACTACAGGAAGAGCTGTCATACTTCCTTCACCTAAAGCATCACTTAATTTTGCAGCACGTTCTAAAAGACGTGAGTGTAAGTAGAAAACATCTCCTGGGTAAGCTTCACGCCCTGGTGGACGACGTAATAATAATGACATTTCACGATAAGCTTGTGCTTGTTTTGAAAGGTCATCATAAATTGTTAATGTAGGACGTCCTGTGTACATAAAGTACTCAGCTAAAGTAGCTCCTGTATATGGAGCTAAATATTGTAAAGTAGAAGGTTCGTTTGCGTTTGCCATAACAATAATTGTGTAATCTAAAGCTCCACGTTCTTTTAAAGAGTTTAATACTTGTGCAACTGAAGAAGCTTTTTGACCAATAGCTACATAAACACAAATAACACCTTTTCCTTTTTGGTTTAAAATAGTATCAACAGCAATAGCTGTTTTTCCTGTTTGTCGATCCCCAATAATTAATTCACGTTGTCCACGTCCAATAGGAATCATAGCATCAACAGCTACTAATCCTGTTTGTAAAGGCTCATATACTGAACGTCGAGAAACAATACCAGGTGCTGGAGATTCAATAGCACGAGTGTCAGATGTTGAGATTGGTCCTTTTCCATCTACAGGGCGAGCTAAAGCATCAACAACACGACCTAAGTAGTTTTCACCTACTGGAATTTCAGCAATTTTTCCAGTACAACGAACACGACTTCCTTCAGTAATTTTTAAACCATCACCTAATAAAACAGCACCTACGTTATTTGCTTCTAAGTTAAGAGCAATACCTAAAGTACCATCTTCAAATTCTAAAAGTTCACCAGACATTACTCGATCTAATCCATAAATACGAGCAATTCCATCACCAACTTGGAATACAATACCAAAATCAACCATTTTTACTTCTGGTGTGTATTCTTCAATTAATCCTTTAATTAAATTACTTAATTCTTCAGGTGTACGCATTGACATAAAAATTATAATAAAAAATAAAAAAGTATTTTAAAAAAAAATTTAAATTTTAAAAACTTATCTTTTTTAAACTCCATTTTTAATATAAAAAAAAATGAAACCAAGATATTCAATTTTTTCAAAAATTGTTGTTTAGAAAATTTAAAATTTTTTAAAAATACTTTTTGGTGTGTTTTTTCAAAACATAAAATCTTTTCAAAAAAAAGAATAAAACTTTTCAAAACAAAGTATAAAAAGTTTTATATATTGAACATATAAAAATTTTTTTTTATAGAAAAAAAGAACATGTTCTTTTCATTAAAAGCAGTTTAAATTTTTTATTTTCAAAAAATTTTTAGAAAATAAAATTTTTTTGAATTCATTAAATTTACTATTGAATATTACATTTAAAAATATTTTTCCAAAAAAAAATTTTACAAAAATAGAAAGCAAAAATTCAAAATTTATAAAACAAACTTAAGGTAACTCAAAATTTAGCGGATAACGCGATTCGAACGCGCGACATTGGACTTGGAAGGACCACGCTCTACCAACTGAGCTATATCCGCATTTTGTTTTAAATATAGAATAACAAATTTCAAAAAAAAAATCAAGTTTTTATTTTTTTTCTATAAAATTGGTTTTTGGATTGTAAAAAAAATGTTTTTATAAAAAATTTTTAAAAACTCGTAAAGAAATTGATAAAAAAAAATAAAGAAAATTCAAAAGTTTTTTTTCAACTTTTGAATTTTCTTTATTTTTTGTGCTCCTTTAAAAATATTACCAACTTGCTTTTCTTACACCTGGTAATAGCCCTTCATGAGCCATTTCACGTAAAACATGTCTAGAAAGACCAAAATCTCTATAGTAACCTTTTGGTCTACCAGTAACTAAACAACGATTATGTAAACGAACAGGAGAACTATTTCTTGGTAATTGTTGAAGTTTTCTATGTAAAGCTAACTTTTCTTTTAATGAAGAAGCTTGTTGAATTTGTTGTTTTAAGATTGCACGTTTTTTTGCAAATTTCATAACTAAATTTTGACGTTTTAATTCACGTTGAATCATTGCTTTATTTGCCATAAAGAAAAAATATTAAAATTATTTTTATACTTCTAAAAAAGAATTATTTCTTTTTTTTTTCATAAAAACATATTTAAAATATTTTATTTTTTTATAGAAAAAATTTTTTCCAAAAAAAATTTGTATTTTTCAATGTTTTCATGTATTACAAAAATTTTTTAAAGCTTTTTCAAAAAACTTTTTTGTTTTAGAATTTTTGAAAATAAAAATGATTATTTTTTATTTTTTTATTTGGAGTTTTGCAAAATTTTTGAGCAAAAACAAAAACTAAAAAAAATATGAAAGCTATTTTTTTAATTTTTTGCACCATTTTATTTTTCAATCATAAAGATTTTTATTTTGGATTAAAAATTATAAAAAAAATTATTTTTGAAAAGCTTAAAATTACTTATAAACCGTAAGTCTTAAAACAAAAAAAATTTATTTTTTAAATTTTTAAATTTTTTTGTTTTAAGTTTTTAAAATTTTTTATAAAAAAAATTTTTTAAAAAACTATTGAAATGAAAAAAAATTAACGTCTTTTAGCTTTTTTATCACTTTTTACGTGACCTTTAAATGTTCGAGTTGGAGCAAATTCTCCTAATTTGTGACCAACCATTTGATCAGTTACAAATACAGGAATAAATTCTCTCCCATTATATGTAGAAATTGTATGACCAATCATTACAGGTAAAATAGTAGAAGAACGAGACCAAGTTGTTAGAACTTTTTTTTGACCTTGCGCATTGAATTTTTCAATTTTTTTTAATAAATGATCTGCAACAAAAGGTCCTTTTTTAATTGAACGTGTCATAAAAAACAATATTTTTTTTTTACTTAGCTTTTTATTTTCTAATTTTTTTATTTGTATTTCTCAAAAATTTTTTTTTAATTTCAAAAATTATAATTTATTTTATAAATTAAATTATTTTATTTTTTTATTATAAAAGAAATACAAAAAAAAATTTTTTTATATTTCTTTTTTTGAATTCTTTTTATAAAAATTCAAAGAAAAAAAATGTTCAAAATAAACAAAAATACTTTTTTATAATTTAGAAAACTTCACTACAAAAATCAATAAAATTCAAAGGGTTGAATTTTTTCTTTATTTTATGTTTCTTTGTTTGTCTATGAGTAATAACAAACAGTCTTTTACTGATTTGTAAAAGTAAAAAAACTGGAAATTTTTTCCATTTTTGGTTTGATTTTTTTTGCTTTGAAAAAAGCTTTATTTTTTTATTTTTTGAACTTTTTCATATTCTTGAAATTTTGCTCTTTGGATATTAAAAGTAAAAAAGAAATGAAAAAAAAAATAAAGGTAACAAAGTTCAAAAAATTCAAAAATCTTAAAAAAAAAGATTACAGGTTAAAAATTCAAAAAGTTTTCTTTTTAAATTATTTTTGAAAAATTCAAAAAGAAAATTTATAAAAAAAAATTATTTACGTTTTCTTAAAATAAATTTTGAACTATATTTTTTTGGTTGGCGTGTGAATTGACCAAGAGCAGGACGACCCCATGGAGTAACAGGACGGCAACGACCAATTGGTGCACGACCTTCACCACCACCATGTGGGTGATCATTTGGGTTCATAACAGATCCACGAACAGTTGGTCGTTTGCCTAACCAACGGTTACGACCAGCTTTTCCAATTCGAATGCTATAAGCTTCTAAATTTCCTACTTGACCAATTGTTGCCCAACAATTTTTTGAAATTAAACGAATTTCTTTTGATGGTAAACGAACAGTAACAAAATTTCCTTCTTTTGCTAAAATATCAAGTAAAGCACCTGCAGAACGTGCTAATTGTCCTCCTGAACCGGGTTGAAATTCAACATTATGAACTGTAGCTCCTAAAGGAATATTTCTTAATGGTAAAGCATTTCCAACTAAAATAGGTGCTTGAAGATCAGAAATAATAGAATCACCAACTCGTAAACCATGGGGTTGAAGAATATAACGTTTTTCACTATCTTCATACATTACTAATGCAATTCGAGCATTACGGTTTGGGTCATATTCAATAGTCATCACTTTTCCTGGAATCCCAATTTTATCACGTCTAAAATCAATTTCACGATATAAACGTTTGTGTCCACCACCTTTATGACGACAAGTAATTACTCCTCTATTGTTACGTCCTTTTGAACGATGATTCATTTTTGATAATGATTTTTCTCGTTTTGTTGTTGTAATTTCACTAAAATCAGACACCGATCGATTTCGAGTCCCCGGTGTAAAAGCTTTTAAAAAGCGAATTCCCATAATTGTAAAAATTAAAAAATAAACTCTTAAAAATAAAATTTTTAAAACAAATTTTTGTTTTTTAAAAAAGGTTTGTTTTTATAAAATCTTTTTTTGCTCTTTATGATTTCATAAATTTTTAAAACAAACTTTATTTTTTTTTGAATTATGATATTGGCCTACTAAAATTCTCGTAGAGTTCAAAAATCAATATTTTTTAAATTCTATAAATATAAAAAATATTCAAATGAATAAAAAAAATGAGTTTTAAACATTTTTAAAAAAAAATTTATAGTTTTATTATTCAAAAGACTATAAAAAAAATTTTGTTGTTTCAAAGAGACAGCAGGATAATTCAAAAATTTACTTTGCTACTGAATTTTAATAATTGTATTTAAAATTGAATAGATTGACCTTCTTTTAATGTTAAAATTACTCGTTTATAAGCAGGTCTATAACCAGTAGATAATCCAGCACGTACTTTTTTTCGTGGTGGTCTATGTGTATTAATACCAATAACATTAACACCAAACAAAGTTTCAAATAATTTTTTAATTTGAGATTTTGTTAATCTTAAATCAACATCAAATGTATATTGCTTATTTTTAAACATTGATAAATATGACTTTTCAGTAGTTACTGGGTATTTAATAAAATCAGCCATCATGTTTACTGGAGAAAAATGTGATTTTAAGAATTCTCTCCAACGATTGAAATCCTGAGTTGATTTTTTAGAAGTAATCATATGTTTGTTTTTTTATTCTTTTATCGATCAAAATCTTGATTCAAATTTTTGTTTTTATTTTTTAAAAAAGACAAAACTTTTTATTTTTTTTGTTTTGTGAAAAATACAAAAATTTTTGAAAAACGTTTACTTTTTTTACAATTCTAAAAAAAATTTTTTTATTTTTTTGTTTTTGGTTTTTTCAAGAAAATAAAAAAAATATTTCAAAAATACCAAAAAAGTTTAAAAACAAAAGTATTTGAATGAAAAATACAAATTGGCAAAATGCTTTTTTTAATTTTGAGAATTTGTTTATTTTTCAAAGTACAAAACAAATTGAAAATAAAGAAATTGACCAAGTTTGAAAAATGTTTTGAACTAAAAAACAAAAGTTTTTTAAGAAATTATCTTAAAATTCTATTGTATTGTTTCGTGTTTTAGTAATATTTTAAAATATATAAATATTTTTATAAAATTATATCATATATTGAAAAATGTAAATAATAAAAATAGAATTAAAAAAAAGTTATTACGTAAAAAAAGGTTTTAGTGAAAAATTTATTTTGTTTTAAATAAATCCTTAATAGTGTTTTAAATTTCTCCATTTTAAGTTAAAAATAGAATTTTTTTAAACTTCATTTTACTTTTTCAAAAAATCAAAAAAACAATTTTAAAACCAAAATAAAATTTTTTAAAAATTTTGAATTTTTCTTATTGGGTATGAAAAAGTAAAAATTATGAAACTGAAATAAAATTATAGTTTTGTAAATCCAAAATAATAGATGCGAACTATTTTTAACTTAAATTTTTTTAAAATTTTGTTTTCTAAAAAAAAAATAGAGCTGACTTGGTACTGCCATAATAAAGAAAAAGGTATTTTAAAAAGACTCTTTTTTTTTATTTTAATTATTTTAAAAAGAAAAAGAAGTCTTTTAAACATTCAATGTGTTTTTATTTTTTAAAAAATTTTTTTGTTTTTTCAATTTTTTAAAAATTTTTTAACAAAATTCAAAAATGCAAAACTCTAAAAAAAACAAAAATAAATTTTTAAAAGAATTAAGAAAAAAATTATGAAATTTTTTATATTAAAATTCTAAATACATCTATTTCCAAAAAAATTTGGACCAAAATGGACAAAGTTTTTGAATTTTTTGCTTTCTTTCAACTTGGTTTATTTATGAATACCTGTTCTTGATAGAACTTGAAAATTAAGAAAATATTGAATACTAAAAAATTTTTAAATTTATTTAAAATAAAGAAAAAGATTGTTCAAAAATATAAAATTGGACAATAGTATTTTTTGCCAGGAACCAGGATTGAACTGGTGACACAAGGATTTTCAATCCTCTGCTCTACCACTGAGCTACCCCGGCTTTAAAAAAGTTTTGTTAAATGTAAAAATGTTCCTAACAGCTACTATATTAGCATTTTCAAAAATTTCATTCAATTTTTTTAAAAACTTCAAATTTTAAAAAATTCAAAAAAATGAAAAGTTTTATTTTGACTAAATTTTATAAATACAGTTGAAAAAATACTATAAATCAATAAACTTTTCATAAATTTATTGATTTTTTAAAATTCATTTTTTTTTTGAAAAAAAAATTTATTTAAAAAAATCAATAAACAAAATAAAACTTTAAAAACTTTCATCAATTGAACAAGTAAAAATTTAAAAAATCAATAAATAAACAAAGAAAAAGTTTTTTCTTTTTTTTTATTGATTTTTTTAAAATTTTGAAGAAAAAAATCAAATGTTTTTTGTTGACAAAAAATTGAAAATAAGATAAGATAATAAGTAATAATATTTAAAAAATTTTTTTACCACTAAAAATTTATAAATAGTAGAGCAAAAAAAAATAAAAATGTTTTTTTGAAGAAACAAAAAAATTCAAAGAAAAAGTTTTATTTCTTATTTATTGCCCCCATCGTCTAGAGGCCTAGGACACCTCCCTTTCACGGAGAAAACGGGGATTCGAATTCCCCTGGGGGTAAAAAAGATCAAATTATCAAAGTTTTTTTAGAGTTTATAAATGTCAAGATATATTGGGCCCCGCTTAAGAATTATTCGTCGTATTGGAAAATTAAGAGGTTTTACAAGAAAAAAACCTTTCCGTAGATCTTTCCGTGGGAGAGGTGCTCTGCAAGGAAAAGTAATTCCACCTGGGCAACATGGATTAACAAAATTATTCAAGAGTCGACCTTTTGATTCAAATGAATCAGATTTTTTAATCCGTTTAAAAGTAAAACAAAGATTACGTTATAATTATGGAATTACAGAAAAACAATTAGTAAAATATGTACGTCAAGCTAAAAAAATGAAAGAATCTACTGGACAAGTATTGTTACAACTTTTAGAAATGCGTTTAGACAATATTGTTTTTCGTTTAAACATGGCGCCAACTATTTGTGCTGCTCGTCAATTAATCAGCCATGGACATATTCATGTAAATAGCAAAAAAGTGAATATTGCAAGTTATATGTGTAAACCAAAAGATGTTATTTCTGTTTCAATGAAACAAAGTTCATTAAAATTAGTAAATCGTAATTTACAAGAATATTCTCAAAAAATGAGTGCATATAAAAAACGTTTAGAAAGAACATTAGCATATGTTTTATTTCAACGTAATATTTGTCCAAATATGGCAAATGCTTTAGAATACATTAATCAAGGAAAAGTTCAAGTAAATAACAGAAAAGTTCTTCTTCCAAATTATTTATGTCATTCAAAAGATATGATTTCAGTAAAAACTGAAAAAGGTATTCGAAAATTTCAATTTAGTGAATAAAAAAAAGAATGGCCCAAAAGAATTATATTTTTGTTTTTAATTTTTTTGGGTCATTGTTTTTTTATTTTTCTGCAGTCCTTTTATTTTTTTAAAATAGACAAAATAATGAAATTATGATAAAATAGATTTACAATTGTTTGAAAAATTTAAATACAAAAATCTTTTTTGCGAGTTCAAAAAAATTGAAACTCCAAAATTTTTTTATTTATTCTTTAACTGTAACAAAAAAATAAAAACAAAAGTCAATAAAATTTTATTCATAAAGCCTTCGTGATGAAACTGGTAGACATCCTGGTTTTAGGAACCAGTGCACATGTGCGTGTCGGTTCGAATCCGACCGAAGGCATTTTTTTACAGAAGGACAAGTCGTAAATTGGTTATTTTTTTTTATATCAACATATGAATGTTCAAAACTTCAAAAGTTTCAAAAATTTTTTTATAAAAGTTAAAAAAAAAATGAGTTTTTTTGCTTTTTTTGTGAATTGTTGTAAAAACTTTTTTTTTTAATTTTAAATCTTTTGAAACCAATAGACTTTTTAAGGAACAAAAAATTTAAAAAAGTTCAGAACATGCAATGTTAAGTTTTTTAAAAATTTTTTTTTATGCCAATTGGTGTACCAAGAATTATTTATTGTTGGGGGGAAGAACTTCCTGCTCAATGGACAGATATTTATAATTTTATTTTTCGTCGACGTATGGTTTTTTTAATGCAATATTTAGATGATGAACTTTGTAATCAAATTTGTGGTTTGTTAATTAATATTCATATGGAAGATCGTTCAAAAGAATTAGAAAAAAAAGAAATGGAAAATAGTGGATTATTTAAAAGTTCTACGTCACAACGAAAACCAGCAACTGGAGGAATGCAATCTCCATCTTCTTTAGGATCAAATCCATTCTCTGCTTCAGCAAAAAAAAAGGAACGTTCAATTGAAGATTTAATGATCTCTGAAGAAGAGTTTGCTATTGATGAAAATAACATGCTTGAAACACATACTTTACAAAAAATTTCTTTAGAATGGTTAAATTGGAATTCTCAATTCTTTGATTATTCTGAAGAACCATATTTGTTTTATTTAGCAGAATTATTAGCAAAAGATATTTCTGGAAACAATGCTGGTTTATTATCAAATGCAATTCATCAAAATCAATCAATGAGTGATACAGAATTAGCAAAATTAATGATGATGTTTAAACAAATGAATTCTTCAGATCGAAAAAATTTTTATTCGTCATTTTCACAACCAAATCAAAATTTTGATATCTATTCTCCTTTTCGCTTATTAGCAAATAAAATTTCTGGAAATTCACAAGATTTTCAAATTCATGAAAATTTTGAAAAATCAAATTTCCTAAAAAAACTTGAACAATTCCAAAAAAAACAATCAAATCTTGTTTCTTCTGAAAATAATATTGATTCATTTGTTTCTGATGTGGCAAATAAAGATTTATTAAATTTCTTTGATGCTCCAACTCATCAGAAAGAATTATCTGAAAAAGCTTTTACACAACGACAACTTCGTCGTGATTATTTTGATGAAAATCGTTTTTCATCAAAATTTGGAAAAAGTCAAAGTCCATTTGACTATTTAAATCCAGATCAAATGTCAAAAGAAGCTGCTTATTTAGAATATCGTGATTCATATAGAAAACAAACAGAAAGAGCTTTACAAGAAGAAGAATCAAAAAAAGTTTTTATGGTTATTAATTCATTTGGTGGTTCTGTTGGAAATGGAATCACAATTCATGATGCTTTACAATTTATTAAAGCAGGTTCTATGACTTTAGCTTTAGGAGTTGCTGCTTCTGCGGCTTCTTTAGCATTAGCAGGCGGAACAATTGGGGAACGTTATGTAACAGAAGGTTGTCATGTTATGATGCACCAACCAGAAGGTGGTTTATCAGGCCAAGCTTCAGATATTTGGATTGATAGTCAAGAAATTTTAAAAATTCGTTTAGATGTTGCTGAAATCTATTCTTTATCAACATATCGACCTCGTCATAAAATTTTACGAGATTTAGACCGTGACTTCTACTTAACTGCAATGGAAACAATTTATTATGGCCTTGCTGATGAAATTGCAACAAATGAGGTTATGTCATCAATTATTGAAATGACAAACAAAGTTTGGGACTATCATGATAGTCAACAACAAAAGCTTTTAGAAAGTCGTGATAGTGCTACTTCTGGATTAGACACACAAACACAAAATTAAAAAAACTTTTAAAAAAGTTTTTGTTGTTCATATTTGAACTTTTTTTTCAACAATATTTTTTTCTTTTTTTTATTTAAAAAAAAGAAAAAAATTCATTAAGAATTCAAAAATTTTAAAATTTTTGAATTCTTTTAAAGATAAAAAATTTGTTTTTATAATAAATTTAAAAATTTAAATTTTTTATTTAAACACAAAAAAAAATTTTTAGAAAAAAATAAAAAAACTTACTGTTTATTTTTTTTTTAAGTCAAAAATCAAACAGCAAGCTTTTTTATTTTTAAAAACTTTCACTTTTTCAAAAATATTTTTTAAAAATTTTTTTTTCATAAAAAAAGTTTTAAACATAAAAAATGTGTAAAAAAATTATACTTTTGTTGAAAAAAAAGTTCTACTTTTTTACAAAATATAATTTTTTAAAAAGAATATAAAAAATTTAGACCAAAAAAAAAATGAACTGGTGAAAATTTAGGAAAGACTACATTCTTGAATCATAAAATTCATTAAAATACGTCCTGGTGTAGTTCGTATTACTTTTTGCAATTGTTTATTTTTGTGATTATAAAAAGTAGTATATTTTGGTTGAATTTCTTCCCAAGATCCATTTTTTTGAAGACGAATTTCAACTGGTTTTGAAAATTCATTTGCAAAATCAACATTTGAATTCCATTTAACCCAAACAGGTGTATGTAACAAAATTTCTTGACGTTGATATGCATTTAGAATTGAAAAAAAATTATGAAATAATAAAAATGTTTTATTTTGAATTCCAAATTTTATAAAATTTTTTCCTGGAATTTGAAGGTTTTTTTTTTTTTGTGTGAGAGTTTGTTTTGAAGACGTAAAAAAAGCATTTTGTTTTTTTAAAAAATTAGAAAGTTGAACACCAACAAATTTTGATTGAAAATCAACAGTTAAATAATAACATCCAAGAACCATATCTTGACTCGGTAAAATAATAGCTTCACCAGTTGCTGAATTCATTAAATTATTTGTTGCAAGCATAAATTTCCAAGCTTCTGTTCGAGCTTCAACAGTTAATGGAATATGGACTGCCATTTGGTCACCATCAAAATCTGCGTTAAAAGATGGACAAACCATTGGATGTAATAAAATAGCTCGACCTTCAATTAATTTTGGTAGAAATGCTTGGAAACCTAAACGATGAAGTGTAGGAGCTCGATTTAATAAAATTGGAATATTTTTTATAATTTTATGTAATAAATGTAAAGTTAAATTGGAGTCAGATTTTAGAAGATTTTTTGCACCAACAACAGTTTGGGCAAGTTTATTTTGTAGGATATATTGAATTAAAAAAGGTAAAAATAATTCTAAGGCCATTTCTTTTGGTAAACCACATTCATAAAGTTTTAATTCAGGGCCAACAACAATTACAGAACGACCAGAGTAATCAACACGTTTTCCTAATAAATATTGACGAAATCGTCCTTGTTTTCCTTTTAAAATTTCTGAAAGTGATTTTAATGGTTGTCCACGAGAATTTGTTTCTGCTTTTACACTTCCTTTACCATTTTGAATTAAATTATCAACAGCTTCTTGAAGGAGTCGTTGAGCATATTTAATTTCAAATGATTGATTTGTTGCTGAATCTTTTGCAAATTTTTTGAATCGATCATTTCGATAAATAATTCTTTGATAAAATCGATTTAAATCTGATGCAGCAATTTGATTTTGTAATTTTAAAATAGGTCTTAAATCTGGTGGTAATACTGGAAGATTTTTTAAAATCATAAATATTGGGTTTGAATTTCTTCGTGAAAATTTTCTTAAAAATTTTAAACGGCGAATAATTTGTTCTCGTTTTTTAAAATATTTTTGAATTTTTAAAGAATCTTTTTTTGTTTTTACATTTTGTTTCAAAAAACGAAGCATTTGATTGATTTTTGGGAGTAAAATTTGATGTTGTTTTGTCATTTTTCGTAATTCTGAAGCAGTATATTCTGTTAATAATTTTTCAAGAATTCCAGCCCCAACAAAAAAATTTTTTGGTAAATCATCAATTGACCATGATAAAAAAGAATAAAAAGATTCATCAAATTTTGGTGAGCTATAATTTGGTTCTGAAAGCGCGAAAGCTTTCTTTTTTTTTGTATCTTTGATTGGAGATAACGATTGATAAAGAAAAATAGGACGATCTTCAAATTCATAAAAAAATAAAGAGTTATAATAAATAAAATATTTCCAATCAGCATCATTATTCCATGAATGATTATATGCAATTGTGACAATACTATTTTGTAAAAAATGATTTTTTTCTATTTTTTGATGTTTTTCTTGTGTTTGTTGTTTTGTATTTACTTTAGAAGAAAGAAAAACATTCAAATTTTTGAAATTTTTTTTTTTTTGATTTTTTGGTTTGATGAATTTGTAAAGAAATGGTTCTTTTGATTTTTTTTGAATTCGAGTGAATTGAAGAAAAGAATTATAAACTTTTTTCATAAAAAGTTTTAATTTTTTCTCTAAAGAAAGAGGAAATTTAAAATTTTCAGGCACTGTATCAAAATCAAAAAATTTTTGAACTTTTTCATTTTGAATTTGTTTTTTTCGTTGATTGAACTTTAGCCTTGAAAGTAAAGGTTTATTTGAAATAAAAATTTCAAATTGTTTTTTGCTTTTTTTGGTTTCAATTTGGAAACCTAAATTTTGGTTTGACAAACTTTCAAAGCCAGAATGGAATGTATTTTCAATTGAATTTTGGTTATTTTCATATTCTGTACCAAACAAAAGAAAAGGTAAAGAATTCAAACTCAAAAAAAAAGCTGTTTGAACTTTAAAATTTAAAAAATAAAAAAAATTTGTTTTTTCTGTATTGCTTAAAAAGTTTAAAGAAACAGAACTGTCAATAGGAAAGGTATAAACTAGAAAAGTTTTTAAAAAATGAAAAAAGAAAGAAAAATAGTCAAAAAATACATTTTTATACGTAAAAACAAATTTTGATTGCTTCAAAAAAATTTCAAATTGTTTTTTTGAAAAATTTTTTTGAGGACTAAAATTCTTTTGAAAATCAAAAGAATTGTTTTGAACAAACAAACAAAAATCAATTTCATAATACGATTTTAAAAAAGTAGAAATTTTCCTAAAATTTAATGAAAAGTCAAAAATTTGATTCAAAAGATTATATTCAGAATTTTTATTTTTATTTGAAAAATTACCAAATGAAAAAGTATAGAAATTTTTTTCAAACAAATTTTCTTCAAAATGAAAAGCTTTGTTTTTTTCAAATTGATTACGTAAGTTCATCAAATTTTGTTGAATAAAATAAGTTTTTTTCAAAAAAATTTGTTTTTTTGAAAATTTGTTTTTTTTTGAAATATTTTGAATGTATAAAAAATGAATTTTTTTATCGTTTTTTTTCAAAATTTGTAAATTTTGAAAAAGGGCAATTTTTTTTAAAAATGGAATAATATTTACTAAAAAAAGAAAATCTTTTTTTGAAAGAGAATTATAATTTCTAATTTTTGTATTTTTTTTGTAAAGAAAAAAACGAGTAAATTCGTACAGAAAAAAGAATGATTTCCAATACTGTTTTTTTATTTTTAAAAAATTTTGAGGTTCAAGCATGTTTTGTTCAATACTAAAAGGTGTGAAGTTGCTTTCAAAAAAACTTACTGGTGTTTGTCTGTTTTTTAATTCATAAATTGTTTTTTTGAAAGCTTCTGTATTTCCAAAAATAAAAACTTTATGAAAATTCAAAAATTTTTGTGTTTTTTTTGATGAAAATAAAAAAATATTTGAAATTTTATACATATTATGAAAAAAATGTTCAGAAAAATGTTGTTGTGAATTTAAAAAAAGAAAAGCTTTTTTATAACTTTTTTGTAAAATAGTTTTCCAAATTTCTTCAAATAGATATGTTTCAACTTTTTGTTGTTTTTGGATTGCAATATTTTGAAAAATATACTTTTGTGTTTTTTGTTCAAAAACTTCAATATTTTCACTATTTTGAATATTTTTTGAAAGAACTGAAATGTTTTTATTTTTTTCAAAAATTTGGTGATCAACATTTTTCCAATTTATTTTTGGACAAATTTTATTGAGAGTCATTGAATGTTTTCGAAAGCTTATTTTTTTTTGTTTTTCTTGTTCATGTTTATTTTGATAAATTCGTTTATATTTTTGCAAATGTTCTTCCAATGTAAAAAATTTTTGCCATGTTAAATATAAATCTTTTGGTGAACGGTTTAAAATTGAAGTTTGTTGACAATACTTCCAAGTATTTTCAATTGTAATTGCTTCAGTACAATAAATAATTGATTCTAAATGCCTTCTTTTCATATCAAATAAGATACTTAGATAACTTGGATTGCTTTTAAAATACCAAAGGTGTGTAACAGGTGCATTTAATTTGATATAACCCAATTGATAACGACGAATAATTGACCAAGTATATTCAACATCACAATTTGGACAAAAATAACGAGAAGTTTTTTGGTGTTCTAAAATTTTTCTTGATTCTAATGCACTTGGCCGTTGTCGTTTTCCACATGCACATTCAAAATCTTTGAGTGGTCCAAAAATTCGTTCACAAAATAAACCCCCTTTACTGGGTTTAAAAGTGCGGTAATGAAAAGTATTGGCATTTGTAACTTCACCAAAAATTTTTCCATTTGGTAATTCTTTTTCAGCCCACGCTTTAATTTTTTCTGGTGAAGCGAATTCAATTGTTACTAATTTTAGTTCATGAATTTTTGAATATCCATTCAACAATTTTTTTTTTACTAAATTTGGTGTAAATTTTGAATTTTTATGAAAAGAAGAAACGAGAACTGTTTGTTCTGAAGCTTGGGCCAAAAGTCCAAATTTTTGATTTGAAAAATTTTGAGTGTGGAAATTTTTTTGAAAAAAATTATATTCAAAAAAATGAATTCCAACATTGCCAGAAAATTTTTTTCTTTTTCTAAAAAAAAAAAGATTTAAACTTTTTTTTTTAGAATTTAAATTTTCAAAATTTTTCATATTTTTTCTTATTTTTTTCAAATTGAAAGTTCAATTTTTCTAAATATTTTCTCTCTATTGGAAACCAATAAAGTCACTTTTTTTAAAAAGAATTTTTTTTGTACTATTTCACAAAAAAAAATTAAAAATAAAAAATTTAAAAAAAAAGCTCAAGCTCTTTCTTTTTAGTACATTCTGAATCTTCAAAAAAATTTAAAAAAAATTCTGGGACGGAAGGATTCGAACCTACGAATATCGGTACCAAAAACCGCTGCCTTACCACTTGGCGACGTCCCATGTCACCCAAGAATTTTGTCTATAAAAAAAAACGTTATGCTGCTACTTTACAGTCCTGACATGATCTATTTTTTTTAAAAAGAAAATTCTGGGCTTACTAAATAAAATATCATTTTTTGATAAAAAAATCAACTTTTTTTTTAGAATATGAAAAAAAATACATTTTAAAATTTTAAAAAATGAAAAAATATCTTTTTAAAAATAAAATTTATAAGCTAAAATTTTTTTGAAAGTTTCAATTTTTTTTTTTAGCCTTCAAAAAAATTTTTAAACTACACCGTATAGGAATTGAACCTATCTAAAAACGATTATGAGTCGATTGCCTAATCCGCTCGGCCAACAGTGTTCTAAAAAATTTTGGCCATTTGAATTTTTTAAATTTTTTTAAAACAAGAGCAGCATTTTTGTTTTTTCTATTTTTTAAAAAACTTCAAAAACAAAATTTTTTTAAAAAACGTTCAGGAATCTTTAAAGTTTATTAAAACTTTTGATTTATTATTTTTGAAGAAACTTTGCTTTTTGAGTTTGTACAAATTCAAAAAGCAAAGTTTCTTCAAAAATAAAGAAAAAAATGAACCATTTTTGAAAAAGAGAATAAAAAAATTCTTAAAGTGGTCCAGAAATACCTTGTTTACGAATCATTAAGAAGTGAGCAAGCATGAATACAGCTGTTAATAAAGGTAAAACAAAAGTATGTAAACTGTAGAAACGAGTTAATGTTGCTTGACCAACACCTACCCCACCTCGTAAAAGTTCAACTAAAGGGCCACCTACTACAGGAATAGCTTCAGGAACACCTGTTACAATTTTAACTGCCCAATATCCAATTTGGTCCCAAGGTAATGAATACCCTGTTACTCCAAATGATACAGTACATACGGCCATAATTACACCACTAATCCATGTTGATTCTCTTGGTTTTTTAAATCCACCAGTTAAATAAACACGGAAAACGTGTAAAATCATCATAAGAACCATCATACTAGCTGACCAACGGTGAATTGAACGAATTAACCAACCAAAATTTACTTCTGTCATAATGTATTGAACTGAAGCAAAAGCTTCAGCTACTGTAGGACGATAATAAAAAGTCATGGCAAATCCAGTAGCTACTTGAACTAAGAAACATGTAAAAGTAATTCCACCTAAACAATAAAAAATATTTACATGTGGTGGAACATATTTACTTGAAATATCATCAGCAATAGATTGAATTTCTAAACGTTCTTCAAACCAATCATAAACTTTACTCATAAAATAAAAAGAGAAAATTTTTTATAATACCATTAAACGAAAAAGTCAAAAAATTCATAGGAATAAAATTCAAAAAAAATTTTTTAAGTCTGTTTTACCAAAAAAAATATTTTTTTTTGAAATTTCTATATTTTTTTGTTTTTCTTTTTACTCAACAAAAAAGTTAAAAAACATTTTTTCCAAAGAGCAAAAAGAATGGAAGGTCTGCAAAATTGTTTTGTTGCAAAAGACCGTTATTTATTGTTTTTTTTGCTTTCTTTAATTTTTCTCTAAATTCCTTTTCTCATATATATTATTTAAATCAAAAGAAAAGTTGGAATAAAAGTAAAAAAAAAAAATAAAAAAAAAAAAATAATAAAAAAAAAATGGGTAAAAAAAACTCTTGAACGTTTTTGTTCAAAAATTTTATGTTATTGTTTTAAAATTTTTGAAAAATGAAAACAATTTTTCTTATCTTTTCAAAAATTATCTAAAAAAACTTCTTTCTTTTGTAACAAAAGGTAATAAGCCCATAATTCGAGCACTTTTAATTGTTTTTGCCACATAGCGTTGTTGTTTTGCTGTTAATTTTGTTTGTCGACGAGGTAAAATTTTTCCTCCTAAACCAATATAACGTTGTAATAATCCACAATGTTTATAATCAATAATACGGCGATTATAAACATATTTTTCTGGTTTATCTTTAAAAAGAAGAATAAATGATTTTGGTGGGATAATTGGTTTTAATGGTTTTTTACGTTTTTTTTGTTCTAATTTACGTTGTTTTTTTTGATTTACACGAGCTAAAATTTGAGAGACTGATAAAACTTTACGTTTACTGCTATTTGATCCTCGTGACGAATTTCCTTTTGAAAAATTTGTATTTCCACCAAAACTTTGTCTTTTTTGTGGAGTTTGTTTTGAAAAAGATGAAGAAGCAGTTGTACCATTTGTCATTTCTAAATTGGTATTTTGCAGATTTTTTGGTTGATCTGCTAAAAATGATGAATTCGAATTTACTTGAGAAAAATTATTAAACGATTGATTATTCATAATAATGATAAAAAATATTTAGTATAAAAGTCTGTCTTTTTTCATATTTTTGAATTTTTTATTTGCAAAATTTTAATATTTATTTTGAATATTAAAAGGAAAAAGAAAATTTTTCTTTTTAGTTTTTCTATTTTTTTTTTTTTCTTTTGAAGAAATTTTGTTTATTGACAATTTTTTTTATTCTAAAAAAACAAATAAAAGAAGTGTGTAATTCTAAAACATGAATTTTCTAAAATGAAATAAAATTGTTTTTTTATTGTTTGTTTTTTTCACCATTTTCAAAAACAAAAATGGTGAAAAAAACAAACAATAAAAAAATTTTGGTTTTTTCAAAAAAGTTTTGCCCTTCAGAACAAAAATTATTTCATAGAAGCAGCTTTTGTTAAAGCTTCATTAATGTTTCCTACTAAATAGAAAGCTTGTTCTGGTAAATCATCTAATTCACCTCCTAAAATTTTGTTAAATCCTTCAATTGTTTCAGCTAAACTTACATATTTACCCGGAGATCCTGTGAATACTTCAGCCACGAAGAATGGTTGTGATAAGAAACGTTCAATTTTACGAGCACGAGCAACTACAAGTCTATCTTCTTCAGAAAGTTCATCTAAACCTAAAATTGCAATAATGTCTTGTAATTCTTTGTAGCGTTGTAATGTTCTTTTAACACTTTGAGCACAACCATAGTGTTTTTCTCCTAAAATCCAAGGTTGTAACATTGTAGAAGTTGAATCTAATGGGTCTACAGCAGGGTAAATACCTTTTGAAGCTAATCCACGTGATAATACTGTTGTAGCATCTAAGTGCGCAAATGTCGTTGCAGGAGCAGGGTCAGTAAGGTCATCTGCAGGAACATAAACAGCTTGAATTGATGTAATTGAACCATCTTTTGTTGAAGTAATACGTTCTTGTAAAGCACCCATTTCTGTTGCTAATGTTGGTTGGTAACCAACAGCTGAAGGCATACGTCCTAATAAAGCAGAAACTTCAGCACCAGCTTGTACAAATCGGAAAATGTTATCAATAAAGAATAATACGTCTTGTTTGTTCACATCTCTGAAATATTCAGCCATTGTTAAAGCAGTTAAAGCAACACGCATACGTGCACCAGGCGGTTCATTCATTTGTCCGTATACTAATGCTACTTTTGAATCAGCTAAATTTTTTTCAACAATAACACCAGATTCTTTCATTTCAGTGTATAAGTCATTCCCTTCACGAGTACGTTCCCCAACACCAGCAAATACAGAAACTCCACCATGTGCTTTTGCAATGTTATTAATTAATTCCATAATTAATACTGTTTTTCCTACACCAGCACCACCGAATAAACCAATTTTTCCACCACGACGGTAAGGAGCTAATAAATCTACAACTTTAATACCAGTTTCAAAAATAGAAAGACGAGTATCTAAATCAACGAAAGCAGGAGCTGTACGGTGAATTGGAAAACTTTCTTCATTTTTTACTGGACCTAAGTTATCTACAGGTTCTCCTAAAACGTTAAAAATACGTCCTAAAGTTGATTTACCAACAGGTACGTTTAATGGTTTTCCTGTGTCTAATACTTCCATACCACGCATTAAACCATCAGTTGGATTCATTGCTACTGCACGTACACAACTATCTCCTAAAAGTTGTTGAACTTCACAAGTTACACTCATTTCTAAACCTGCAGCATTTTTTGCTTTAATTGTTAAAGCATTGTAAATATTTGGAACTTGACCTTGCCCAAAAGCAATATCTAATACAGGTCCAATAATTTGTGAAATTTTTCCTACGTTTTTAGTGTTTAAATCGCTCATTTTTTTTGAAAAAGAACTAAATAGATAAATTTTAACTTACTTTTATTTTTTGGACTGTTTTCACAAAAATAAATTTTTTTAATTTTGAATTTTTGTTTTTTTTCTTTTTTGAAAAAGATATTTTTGCTTTAAAAATAGAAAACATTTTTTGTAGACAAAACTTTTTTTATTTTTTTTTTTTGCAATACAAAATAAAAACAAAAAAAAGTTACCAACAAAGAATTCACTTCAAAAAGAAATATATTCAATATTGAATTTTGAACAAAAAAATTTATAAATAAAAACTAAAAACAATTCAAAAAAGTAACTTTTGGTATTTTTTCAAACTTTTCTATATTTTTTTGAACAATAGAAAAGGGTTTTGCTCTTTTCAGCTTTGGTTTTTTACAAAAAAAATTATATTTTTTTGCTTCAAAAAAACTTTAGAAGTAAAACCTGTTCATCAAGAATGAAAAAAAAAATTCTTCAGAAAAATGAACAATAACAAATAAACAACCAATAAGCTTTTTCTTTTTTTTTGCTTTTTTTTAGAAACTTTTTTTTTAGAAAAAATCAAAAAGTTAAAAAAAAGAGTTTGTTTTTTATATAAACAAACAAAGTAAAAAAAATTTTTAAAAATTATCATACATAAAAAATGACAATTTTATTGAAAATTGACTTTGTCAAAATTCAAAAAATTTTTTCAAACACTTACCTTCAAAAAATTTTATATTTAAAATAGTTTATGAAACAGTTTTTTTATCTTTTTGGTTTTAGAAACAAAAAAAGAAAAAAAACTTTTTTTAAGAAAAATTATCGGGATGACAGGATTCGAACCTGCGACACCATGCTCCCAAAGCATATGCGCTACCAAGCTGCGCTACATCCCGTTTTTATGTACTTTGAACTTTTTTAGAACTCTTTTTTGAATATTCTCTCTTTTTTTTATTTAGACTTTTTTTCAAAGAATAAAAAAAATGTTCATTCAATTTTTGAAATATAATTTTTTATTTGTCTTTATTTTGTTCAATATTATATTATATTTATTTTATTAAAAAAAAGCAATATATTCATATTTTAAAAGCATAAAAATTTTTGAAAAAAGAAATTTTTAAACTTTTTTTATTTTTCTGAAAATAAACATTTAAAACTTTTGTAATTTTACAAAAAAAAATATTTTCCATTTTCTTATTTTTTAATTTTTTTTGTTTTTGAGCAAATAAAATTGAATTCCTTATTTTTTAAAAAGGAACAACAAATCTTTTGTTTAAAGATTGTTTTTTGTCTTTTCTCAATACTTTGACGATTGTTTTTTGTTTTCCCCCTTTTTTATAAAAAAGGGGGAAAACAAAAACACAGTATACTAAGAAAAGACAAAAAAAATCTTTTTTTGAATTTTTATTGTTTTAAAAAATGTTTTTATAAGTTTTTAAAAAAACAAAAATTATTCTTCTAAAATATTTGTAACAACACCAGCACCTACTGTACGACCACCTTCACGAATAGCAAAGCGCATACCTTTTTCAACAGCAACTGGATAAATTAATTGTACAGTAACTTCAATACGGTCACCAGGCATAGCCATTTTATTTGAATGTTCTTCAGCTACTGATGAAGGATTTTTCATTTGAATGTGAGTAAAGCTCACAATTTTTCCTGTAACATCTGTAGTACGGATGAAGAATTGTGGTTGGTAGCCTACTAAAAATGGTGAATGACGCCCACCTTCTTCTTTTGTTAAAACATAAACTTGTGCTTCAAATTTTGTGTGAGGAGTAATTGAACCTGGTTTTGCTAAAACCATTCCACGTTCAACATCTTTTTTTTGAATACCACGCAAAAGTACACCAACGTTATCACCAGCCATTGTTTCATCTAATGTTTTTTTGAACATTTCAAGACCTGTAACAACTGTTGCTTTTGTATCTTTTAATCCAATTAATTCAACGTTTTCCCCTACTTTTAAAGTTCCACGTTCAACACGTCCTGTTGCAACTGTTCCACGACCTGTAATAGATAAAACATCTTCAACAGCTAGTAAGAATGGTTTATCAGTTTCACGATCTGGTGTTGGAATATATTCATCAACTTTATCCATTAAATCAAAGATTTTATCTACCCATTTGTTATCACCACGTTGAATTTTAGGGTTTTCAACTAAAGCTTCTAAAGCTAATAAAGCTGAACCACTTACAATTGGAATTTCATCTCCTGGGAATTCATATTTGTCTAAAGTTTCACGAACTTCTAATTCTACTAATTCTAATAATTCAGCATCATCAACCTGATCTTCTTTGTTTAAGAAAACAACCATGTTTGGTACACCTACTTGTTTTGCTAATAAGATGTGTTCTTTTGTTTGTGGCATTGGACCATCAGCACCAGATACAACTAAAATAGCACCATCCATTTGTGCAGCACCTGTAATCATGTTTTTTACGTAATCTGCGTGACCTGGACAATCTACATGAGCATAATGACGATTTGGAGTTTCGTATTCTACGTGTGCAGTATTAATTGTAATACCACGAGCTTTTTCTTCAGGAGCTGAATCAATTTCATCATATTTTTTACCAGTAGCACCACCTAATGCTGCTAAAGCCATGGTAATAGCTGCTGTTAAAGTTGTTTTGCCATGGTCTACGTGACCAATAGTACCAATATTTACATGCGGTTTTGAACGTTCAAATTTTGCGCGTGCCATAAAATGAATAAATAATTTATAATTTGTTCTGTATAAGCCAATTTTCCAAGTAACTTTACTTTACCAAAAATTTAAAAATAAAAAAACTTTTATTGAACTTATTTATCGTTGTTTTTTTTATATTTTTGTTTTCTTTTCATACCAAAAAAAATTTTTTTGAACATAAAAAAAAATTTAGAAAAGAATATTTTTAAATTTTGTTCACTTTATTTGATTTTTTGTAAAAGTTAAAAAAAAACAAAGAGAGCAGCATTTTTTCTTTTTCTCAATATTCAAAAAAATTAAAGATTTTGAAAAATATTTATAGGCCCAACCGGACTTGAACCGATGACCTATTGCTTGTAAGGCAATCACTCTACCAACTGAGTTATGGGCCTAAAAAATTATTTATATTTTATAATAGAATAAAAAATATAGCAACTTTTTTTTAAATTGGTTTTTTACATTTTGAAATTAAAGAGCAAAGTTTTCAAAAAACTTTTGAAAATTAAAGTTTTTTGAAAAAATTCAAAAATTTTTAAAATGAGCAAGGAGGGATTCGAACCCCCGACTCTGTGGTTCGTAGCCACATGCTCTAGTCCACTGAGCTACATGCCCTTTGCATTCAAAATCACAAATATAAAAATTTTTTTTCAAAGTTGAACTTTTGTTTTATTTGTTTATACTTATTTTATCTTTAAATTCAAAGAAAAGCAAGTTTTTTGATTTTTTGTATGTTCAAAAAAGCAAATAAAAAAAAATGATTCTTTAAAGTACAATCAAAAAAATCAAACCAATAAAATTTTTTCTTTTCTTTGCTTTTTTTGCTTTTCACTTGAAACAAAAAAAATACACAAAAAAATAAGAAAAATAGAAAAACATTGTTTTAAAAACCAAATGTTCCATTCTTTTTTCAATTTTTCTTGTTTTAAGAAAACAGTTTAAAAGAATGGAACAAATTTTAAAAACAGGAATTAAACAGATTGATTTGAAGCTGTTTTTACATATAAGATAAGAAGAAACGAAGTCGGAATAATAATAAATAATGCTGTTGCTGTTAATCCAAAGATATTAACTTCCATAAATTTTTTTTTAGAAAAATTTTTTGTTTTTTGTTTTCTAGTAAACTTTTTTTTTAAAGAATAAGTTTGTTTTGTTGAAAGATTCTGTCTTTCTGTTAATAAAATTATTCAAAAAAAATTATAGAAAACAAAACTTTTTTCTTTTTGTTTGTTTTTTTACCAAAATTTTCTAAAAAATTTTTGACACAAAAAGAAATTAAAATGCAAAAATAAATATAAAGAACAAAATAAACCAAAATAAAAAAACTTTTTTGTGAAAAAAACTTTTTTTATTTTTTTTTATTTCAAAAAAATAAAAAAATTTATTGTTCTTTTCTAAAAATGTTGAAACAATGATTTTGCTATTTTTCTTTTATTCACTCAAACAGAGTAAAAACAAAAGAAAACCACAAATTTTGTTCAAAAAAAATCAGTAATTACTGAACCTTATTGGAAAAAAAAATTAAAAAATTCTCTTGTATTTAAAAAACAAAAAATTTTTGTTTTTTTATTTTTAAAACATATAATTTTCTTTATCAAAGTATTTTTTTCAGTTATTTTCTGGAAAAAAATTATTCAATATTTTTGTTTTTGTTCTTTTTCATTATTTGTTGATTTTCTCAACAAAGTTTATAAAAAATTTTGAGTGAACCTTGAAAATCAAAAAGATAAATCTTTTCTTTTGGAGCAAAAAAATTCTAGCTTTTCAATTTTTTCAAGAAAGTTCAAGAAAAATCCAAAAATTAAACTTGACACGTTTTATTGAACAAAATTGTTTTTTTTGTAAACTGTTGAAAATAAAACAATAAAGAAGTATTCCATTTTTTTATGAAATACTTCTTTATTGTTTTTTATTAAATAACAAATGAATTAAAAATACCAACTGCAAAAACTAAAAGAAACCATAAGCTTAAACCAGAGAAAACAATACCTTTGTTTTCTGACCATCCGTTTGGTGTAGCAAAAACTACAGGTACACCAACAACTAAAGCAAAAGAAACAGCAATTAATGCTAATAATGCAATTTGAAGAACTGATGTCATATAATTAAAATTATTCTTGCTTTGCAAGAGTCAAATTTCAAGAAGAGGCTTAAAGAATTTTTATATTTCATTTTTTAATTTTTTTGAACTTTTTTCTTTATGTTGAAACATAAATTTTATTCTTTTTTTCAAAAAATTTGCAAAAAAATAAATAAAAGTTTTTTTAGAAACAAACAAGAACAGAAAAAGCACAAAACAATATAAAAAAAAACAATTTTATTTATAATTTAAAATATTTTTCGTTTTTAAAAAAAAATTAAAAAATTGAAATATCCTAGACCTCTTATGTTTTTATTTATAAAAAAGTTTGTTGTTTAAAAAAAGAGAGTGTTTTTTTTTATTTTGCAAAAAACTTGTCAAAAAGGACAAAGCTTTACCTTTTTTATTTTTTTTTGTTTTGAACTTTGAGAAAGAACAACAAAAAAAGGTAAAAAGCAAGCATACTAATGATTTTTGTCTTTTTTCTTTACGCACTTGGTTTAACCAACAATTATTGACGCATACTTAAAAGAATAAAATATAAAAATTTTTTCTTTCAATATTTTTTATAAATTTCTTTTAAAAAGAACCTTTTTGGAAAACAAATATATTCTTTAAAATTCTTTAAAAAAACAAAACTGTCTGTGTTTGTTTTTATTTTAAAATTTTCAACGATTCAAAAAAAATTTTTTTTTTATTGTATCTAAAAACAATAAAAAAAAATAAAGTTTTTTAGTTAAAAAAACCATAACTGTGTAAACCTTCTCCAAGTAAATTTACACCAAGAAAACAAATCCAAACAACAATAAAACCGAAAGAAGCGATGAAAGCTGGTTTTTTTCCACGCCAACCTTTTGTTAAACGTGTATGTAAATAAATTGCAAAAACAAACCAAGTTGCTAAAGCCCAAGTTTCTTTTGGATCCCAACTCCAATATGACCCCCAAGCTTCATTTGCCCAAACTGCACCTGATAAAATTCCAATTGTTAAAAATGGAAAACCAATTCCTAAAATACGATAACTTAAATTATCTAACGTTTCTGCAAATTTTGTTTTCAATGAATTTGTTTTTGAAAAATCGTTTTCAGAAGAAAATTGAGTTGTTGAATGAGGTTGAGAACTTTCATTAAAAAAAGCTGGTGTCACTTTCATTGGCTCTGTTAAACCTGAAGCCGAGGCAAAAAATTCAGTTTTCTCTGAATTTGGAAAAACTGATACAAATTTTTCAGCAGAAGGAGCTTTTAAAGACGATCCATTTTCAATAAAATCAAAATCCAAATTTTTTGTAAAAATTAAAAATGCAATTGAAAGAAGTGAGCCACAGATTAAAGCAGAATAACTTAAAATCATAACAGTTACGTGCATCATTAACCAATTTGATTGTAATGCAGGCACTAATGCAGAAGAATGTTGCATTTCACTTGGTAAACTAAATGTTGCAAAAGCATTTGTAAAAAGCGCTGCTGGAGAAGTTAACGATCCTAAAAAAGGTTGTTTGATTCTATTTGTATTTAAATTTTTTTGTTCCTTATTTTTGTTACTGAAATCAAAAAAAGAAAAATTTTCAACCTCAAAATTATTTTCTCTATTTAATTCAATATTTTCTAAAATGAAATGAAAAGTCGATAAACTCCATGATAAAAACATTAATGATTCATATAAATTACTTAGGGGAAAATGACCTGATTCTTTCCAACGTAAAATTAATACACTTAAAAGACAAAAATTTGCACCAATCATTAGAAAACGTCCAAAATTTAGCGTTTTTAAATCAAATGCAACGATCACCCAATAAGAAATCATGGAAAGAAATAAAAAAAAGAAAGAGGAATTTCTAAAAAAATTTTCAATCTCTAAAATATTCATAGATTCAAAATAAAAAAATTTTTCTGAAAGTTTTTAAATTTAAAAGTTTTTATTTATCAAATTTTTTGAAATTTTGACAATTTATTTTTTCATAAAACACAAATTTTTTCCTTTCAGTTTTTATTTTTAAACTGTTTTAAAATTTCCCCAAGTTTTTTTCTATTTTTAAAAAAAGTATATTTTTTTTTATACCTTTTTTAAAATTGTAAATTCTTTTTCTAAAAATTTTATTTTTTCTTTAAAAGAGTTGAAAAACACTTTTTTTTTGAAAAGTTTTTCTCATTTTTTTATTTATAATTTTTTAAAAATTTTTGAATTATTTAAAAACTCTAAAAAATTTAAAATCTTTACAAAACAAAATTTTTTCTATTTACTATATTGTTTTTTTTTGAGTTTTTTCTTTTTTAATATTTATAAAAAAGTATAGAAAAAATCAAAAAATTTTTTTGAAGAGTTTTGTTTTATGCTTTTAGCCAATTGCTTTCATTTTTTTCGTTTTGTTTAAAAAAAAACAACTTTTTCTGTATTTTTTTTTTGAAAATAAAAAACTTTTTAGAATTATAGGTATTTTAGAGCCACAAAGCACAAAAAAATTCAAAAAAAGTATAGAAAAGTTGTATTTTTATTTTTTAAAATTTACATTTATTCAATAAAATACAACTTTTCTAAAAAAAGTGAAAAATATGGAGATTTTATCCAAATTTTCCTGATGTAGAAGCAATAACAAAAGCTGCGTATGTAAATACATAACCAACTGAGAAGTGAGCTAAACCTACAAGACGAGCTTGTACAATTGATAATGCAACTGGTTTGTCTTTCCAATAAACTAAATTTGCAAGAGGAGTTTTTTCATGTGCCCAAACTAATGTTTCAATTAATTCTTGCCAATAACCACGCCAAGAAATTAAGAACATGAAACCAGTAGCATATACTAAATGCCCAGCCAGGAACATCCATGCCCAAACTGATAAACTGTTCATACCAAATGGGTTATATCCATTGATTAATTGTGATGAGTTTAACCATAAGTAATCACGTAACCAACCCATTAAATATGTTGAAGATTCATCAAATTGAGATACATTTCCTTGCCATAAAGTTAAATGTTTCCAGTGCCAATAAAAAGTTACCCATCCGATAGTGTTAAGCATCCAGAAAACAGCTAAATAGAAAGCATCGTACGCAGAAATATCACAAGTTCCTCCACGACCTGGTCCATCACAAGGGAAACTGTAACCAAAATCTTTTTTATCAGGCATTAATTTTGATCCACGTGCATCTAAAGCACCTTTCACAAGAATTAATGTTGTTGTGTGTAAACCTAAAGCAATAGCATGGTGAACTAAGAAGTCACCAGGGCCAATTGTTAAGAATAAAGAGTTTTGATTATTGTTAATAGCATCTAACCAACCTGGAAGCCACAATGTTTGACTTGCAGATGAAGCAGAACTTGAAGAAGATGATAATAATAAATCAAAGCCATAAAAAGCTTTTCCGTGAGCTGCTTGAATCCATTGTGCAAAAACTGGTTCAATTAGAATTTGTTTTTCTGGAGTTCCAAAAGCTAACATTACATCATTGTGAACATAAAGACCTAAAGTATGGAATCCTAAGAATAAAGAAACCCAACTTAAATGTGAAATAATAGCTTCTTTATGATCTAACATACGTGCAAGAACATTTCCTTTATTTTGTTCAGGATCATAATCACGAATCCAGAAAATAGCACCGTGAGCAAAAGCACCACACATAATAAATCCGGCAATATATTGGTGATGTGTATATAAAGAAGCTTGTGTAGTAAAATCATTTGCTAAAAATGCGTATGGTGGTAAAGAATACATGTGTTGTGCTACTAAAGAACAAATAGTCCCAACAGAAGCTAATGCTAAACCTAATTGGAAATGTAATGAATTGTTTACTGTTTCAAATAAACCTGTGTGACCTGCACCTAAACGGCCACTTGGTGCAACGTGAGCATCTAAAATAGCAGACATTCTGTGTCCAATTCCAAAGTTTGTACGGTACATGTGACCTGCTACAATGAAAATAACAGCAATTGCTAAGTGGTGGTGAGCCATATCTGTTAACCAAAGACTTTGAGTTTGAGGATGGAAGCCACCTAAGAATGTTAAAATAGCTTCACCTGAACCATTCGAAGTTCCAAAAATATGACTTGCTGAATCAGGATTTTGAGCATATGCAGCCCAATTTCCAGTCCAGAATGGAGTTAAACCTTGTGGGTGAGGTAATTGTGTTAAGAAGTTATCCCAACCTACATGTTTTCCACGAGATTCAGGAATAGCTACGTGAACTAAGTGACCTGTCCAAGCTAAAGAACTAACCCCAAATAAACCAGATAAGTGGTGGTTTAAACGAGATTCAGCATCTTTAAACCAAGATAAAGATGGTTGGAAACTTGGTTGTAAATGTAACCAACCAGCAAATAAAAAGATTGCAGAAACGAAAGCTAAGAAGACAGAACCAACATATAAATCTTGGTTTGTTCTCATACCAATAGTGTACCACCATTGGTAAAGTCCTGATGTTGAAATATTTACTGGACCTGAAGCTCCACCTCGCGTAAATGCTTCAACCGCTGGTTGACCAAAATGTGGATCCCAAATAGCATGAGCAATTGGTCGAACATGAATTGGATCTGCTCCCCATTGTTCAAAATTTCCTTGCCATGCTACATGGAATAAGTTTCCAGATGTCCATAGAAAAATGATAGCTAATTGTCCAAAATGAGACGCAAAAATCTTTTGGTAAAGATTTTCTTCTGTCATACCATCATGACTTTCGAAGTCATGAGCAACAGCAAGACCAAACCAAATACGACGAGTTGTTGGATCTTGTGCTAAACCTTGGCTAAATTTAGGAAACAACTTTGTTGCCATAGTTTTTTTTTATCCTAATTTGCTCAAATAATTGCAAAGCGAACTTTGCATAAAAAAATTTAAAAAGTGATTCCAATAAAATTTTTATTTTTGTTTTTTTTATTTATCGTTCAATTTTTTTAAATTTGCTTAAAAAAAAACTTTTTAAAAAACTGAAATGTCAAAAAAAAAGCGAATGCTTTTCTAATTTTCACAAAAAAAACAACACAATGTTCAAAAAATAAAACTTTATATTCTTTTTTTTTGAATGAAAAAACTCAAGTACTACGTACTTGTTTATATTTCAGTTTTTTTGAACACTTTTAAACTTATTTTTTCATAAAAACAAGAAAAAAATTTTTTATAATTTTTATAAAAGAATCTTTGTTTTTTATAAAATTTTTCGATTTTTTTGCAAAAACTTTTGAATTTGTGTCCAAAATATTAAAAATTACGGAAAAAGAAATTTTTGAATTCTAAATCAAAAAATTATAAATTTTTTTGAATCCTTCAAAACTTTCAAAAATTTTGACAAAATAGAAAACTGTTCAATTTTTAATAAGTCTTAGAGTTTGTGTATATTTTTGAAATTTAGAGTTTGCTGCAGTAAATTTTTTTTGTTCTTTTTTTTAAATAAAAACATATATATATATATTTATAGAATTATAACTTTCTGTAGACTTAAATTCTAAACTTTTAAAATTTTTTATTTTTTTAAAATTTTTTTTTAGCCCATACTCTAAAAAAATAAATTTTTTTGTCTTTTTCAAAAATTATTTTATCATTTTTTTTTTACAATATCTTTATTTATTTTAGAATTGTAAAAAAAAAAGAAACATTTTTAAAAATCTTTTGTAAAAGTTCTTTATTTACTTTTTTAGCCTTTTCATTTTTAAATCCTACTTTTTTACGAGAAAAATAATAAAAAAACCATCGTTTTACAATTTGTATTTCAAAAAAAAACTGCCCTACATTTTTGTTGTAAATAATCAAATAAGCAAACTTTACTATGAGCTATAAACCTGTCTTTGAATCTAGAATTATTCATGCATTGAACTTTCTTTCAAGTTTTAAATATGCTGAAAAACTTTCCATTTTTTTTTGTTAAATTTTTCATATTGTAGAAATAAAAAGATTGAAACAAACACAAAAAAATTTGTTCCAAAAAAAACAAAAACATTTTTGCAAAATACATAAGGAAAGTTTTAATTCTGCTTTACACGAAAATTCTATTTGTTTTCGTTTGAAGAATTTTTCAATTATTGACGTTCATAAAAAAAAATTTTTATTTCTTTTTTCATTAAAACCAAGTTTTATACCCCCAGGGGAATTCGAATCCCCGTTTTCTCCGTGAAAGGGAGGTGTCCTAGGCCTCTAGACGATGGGGGCCAGTTTCTGTAAAATAAAATACTTATAAAGTATTTTATTTTTGAATATATATATATATCAATTCTAAATGAAATTGTCAATAGATTTGAAGTTTTTATTTTTTTTCATAGAAAATAAAAACTTCAAAAGAGAAAAGTGTTTGAAACAATCAACAACAAAAAATACAAAGTTCCATTTTTTTTTTTGATTTTTTACATTTTATAAATTCTTTCACGCCCTGTAGGACTTGAACCCACGGCATCAGGTTTTGGAAACCTGCGTTCTACCAACTGAACTAAGAGCGTTTCTAAATTATTTTTTTTTTTTCTAAAATAAAAAAAAGTGAAGAGTTGGTGCAAAAAAAATTTTTTTAAAAATGATTTTTTATACATTTTTTCTATTATCACATTTTTTATGAAATTTGTCAACTATTGTTGAAAGAACTTTTTGCATATAAAAAAATTTTTTATAAATGAAATTTCTATTATAAAAATTTTTGTTTGCAAATATAAAAATTAAAAAAAGTTTTTTTTATTTTTTATAGAAAATATGTTATAAAAGCGGGTAACGCGACTCGAACGCGCGACATCCTCCTTGGCAAGGAGGTGTTCCACCAACTGAACTATACCCGCAAATATTTTTTTTTATTTTACAAAAAAGCAATTTTAAATTCAACATTAAAATTCTTTTCTAAATTTTTTTTTCAATACAAAAAAGTTCAAAAAAATTCAAAAAATCTATCAAAATACTTAATTTTGAAGATTTTTCTATCTTTGTAACTCTTTTTTTTTTTCAAAAAATTATACTTTTTTAAATAAAAAAGACCAAAAACGAATAAAAATGAACAAAAAATAAATAAAAAATTTTTTTGCTTTGTTTTTTTGTTTGTTTTTTCTAAAGCAAAAATTTTTTTATTTTTAAAAAACAACAAAGTTTGAACTTTGGAAAAAATAAACAAAAAAACAAAGCAAAAAAAATGTAAAAAAATACAGTTATTTTTTAAAAACATTTATTGACAATATTATGTATTTTTTTCATTTGTACTTTCAAATTTTAATCCGAGTTTTTCAAAACGTTTTTGAACAATGAAAAAAGAATAATTTCCAATTCCACTGTATTTTTTGAATTCGTGTGGACTCATTTTTAAAAGATCACCAACCACAAAAAAATTGTTTTTTTCTAAAACTTTTGTGATACGATAAGGAAGGTTTAATTTTGGAAGAGGTAAGTCATTCCAAGTATTATTATAATTCTTTTTTAAATCAATCAAATAATCTTTTTGAACATCTTCAATTTCTTCTGGCAAAAAAAATTTTTGAGGAACAAAATTTTCAGTTGTTTTATCTCCTAAAGAATTATAAAAAATAAAATCATATTCAAACGTTTTAAGAAATTTTGTACTTGTTTTTTCAGATTCAAGAATTGCATTGCTAAATTCATAACTTAAAAGTCTCATGCAATCTAATTTGTCAAACATTGTTTTTAAGTATAATAAAGCACTATAAAAAGCTTTTCGAGGATGAATACTCCCATTTGTCCATAATTCGATAAAAACAATTTCATTTGCAATATTTTTTTGCATAGGTTCTATTGTTTCAATTACATAATTTACTTTTAAAATTGGATTAAACAATGGATCGACCCATAGAGAATTTGTTTTTCTGTTTATAAAATCAAAATTTTGATTTTTATTTTGGTCGAAGTCTTGTCTATTTTTTTCAATTCTAAAAGAATTTTGGGAGTGCACGTTGAATTTTTGTCCTTGGCCTACCCCAATTTTCTTTTGTCTATTGGAAAAAGAAAAAGGAGAAAAAATATCAACTTTTAATTGAATAAATTTTGTTTTTTTTGAATTTTCAAAATTTCGAAATGAAGATTTTTCAAACTTTCCAAAATCATAATTGTTTAAAAATGTTTTTGAATCTTCTAAATTTACATTTTGTTGTGAATTTTTAAAATCAGAAATTCTAAATTTTAAAAGAAGTTTTCCATTTTCATTGAGAGTCGCAATATATTGATCTGGATCAACACATTGAATGCTTGGTGGAAATTTTAAATCATATGCACGCACAATCCCAGGACCACGCACTTGTAAATATCCGAAAAGTGGTTTTGCAATTGGTGAAGTTGTTTTTACAACAATTCCTTTAAAATTTAATAAAAGATCTAAAACTGATTCTCTTACTCCTACTAGAGTTGAATATTCATGAGTGACTCCTTCAATTTCTAAATGTGTAATTGCAATACCAGAAATTTCAGCTAAAAGAGTACGTCTTAATGCATTTGCAACAGTTAAACTTTGACTGTTTTTAAATGGACCTAAAGAAAAAGAACCATAAAAATTTCGAGGGTTTTCTAAAATACATTCTTTACAACTTAAAAAAAAATCTTGTATTTTTTCGTTCATTGTTTTTTCTAAATTTACCTTTAACTATAAAGATATAAAACGACGAGAATTTTGCTTTAAAAAAAAATTTTTTATAAATCAATAGTTTTCTTTTTTTTGTATAAAAAAAAGAAAACTATACTTCTCCTTACGAACCTTTTTGAGAAAAAAAAGAAAGATTTTTTAAAATTTTCTTGCTTTTTTGTTTGTAAAAAAGAATATTTTATTCCAAAAAAAGAAAGGAAAAAAAGTTTTATAAACTTGACTGATAATCATAACAATATGCCTGCTACTAGATTCGAACTAGTGACTTTCCGCGTATGAAACGGATGCTCTGGCCAACTGAGCTAAGCAGGCTTTATAGTTTCTATTATACATAATTTTTTTTAACAAAAACAAGTTTTTTGAATATTTAAAAAAAAAACAAAAAACTTTTTTTTTTAAAATTTTTGAATGTCTTTGTCTTTTAAAAAAAGGAAAACACAGAATTCATTTTTTCAAAATTTCTATACTTTTTCTTTCCTTCTTTTTTTTTTGCTTTTTTGATAAAAAAATTTTTGCTTTTTTGATAAAAAAAAAAGAGTCAAAAAAAATAAAAGAATTTTGGAATTAGTGGTTTTTGAAAAAAAATGTGAGCTCGGTAGGAATCGAACCTACATTGGAAATTTAGAAGATTTCTGTCCTGAGTCCATTAGACGACGAGCCCATAAAAAAACTTTAAACAACAACTCTTTTGGAGAAATCTATTGTACAAATATTATACTTTTCTTTTTTGAAAATTTCTACTTTTTTGTTTGCTGAAAAACAAATAACACCACTGGTTTTTTTATTTTTAAAGTTTTTCTTTTGGTTTTTAAAAAATTTAAAATTTACTCCTAAAAGTTTTCTTTATAATTTTTTTTAAGAGAAAACTTTCAGCAGTAAATTTTAAAATTAAAATAAACCAAAAGTTAAGCTGATTTCAATTGGAAGAGTTGCTCCAATACCTAACCAAACCGCAACAAGCGTTCCAAAAAGGAACAAAGCAGAAGCGATAGGACGACGGAAGGGGTTCTGGAATTTATTAATGTTTTCAATGAAGGGAATAACGCCAATAAAAAAAGGCACTGCCGCCATTAGGCCCACTCCCAGTAATTTGTTTGGTACTGTGCGTAATAGTTGGAAAACTGGATAGAAATACCATTCTGGTAAAATTTCTAATGGAGTTGCAAATGGATTTGCTGGTTCTCCAATAGCTGCAGGATCTAAAACAGATAATCCAATAACAATAGCAAAAGTCCCTAAAATTACAACAGGGAAAATGTATAATAAATCATTAGGCCAAGCAGGTTCTCCATAGTAATTGTGGCCCATACCTTTTGCAAGCTTTTGTTTTAATACTGGATCTGTTAAATCTGGTTTTTTTGTAACTGACATATAAATAGAATTTTTTTTAGTTCGAATGAAAAAACTTTTGAGTGTTTTCATTTTTGACTAATAGAAAGAAATTTTTTCGTTATTTTTTGTTTTGGTTTCTTTCATAAAAAAAAAACAAAACATATAAAAAAAGGAAAAAAGAGAAATGTTTAAGTTTTAAAAACAAAAAAAAATTTTTTTTTCTATTTGATAAATTCTAAAAAATTTTTTTATGTGTTCTAAATAAAAACAAAAATAAAGAAAATTGCAACAGAGCAATTTTTTTTTATTTTTAAATTTGTTTGCTCTAAAAATTTTGTTTTTTTTGTTTTCTATATTGGTTGTTTGATGTATAAAGCCTCTGCTTTTTTATAAAACAAAAACTTTATACACCAATTTTTTGAATCTTTGGAAAAAATTTTTTTTTAGAAATTCATTTCAGCTAATTGAACTTTTTCAAATTGTTTTTTCTTAAGAACTAATAATACTTGAGCGGCTAAAACAGTTGCAAAAAAAACTAATAAACCTTGAATACGAGCTGGGTTTTGTAAAACGATTTCAACATCTTTTTGCCCAAATCCACCAACGTTTGGATTATTTGTTAATGGTTGATCTGGTTGAACAGCTTGTCCTACAGAAACAATTACTTGAGGTCCTGCGGGAATTTTTTCAACAACAGAATCACCATTTGCTGTTTCAATTGTAATTTCAACACCACCTTTTTTGTCAAAAGGAGCAATGTTTGAAATTTTACCAGTAACAGCTGAATTATAAACTGTGTTGTTTGATTTTGAACCATCTGGATAAACTTGCCCACGACCACGGTTTCCACCAAAATAAAGACCATATTTTAAGAAAGACACATCTTTATTTGTTGCTGGATCTGGAGAAAGAATAGGAATAACCATTTCACTGTATTTTTTACCAGGTACTGGACCAACAACTAAAATATTTTTTTTGTCTGGACTGTATGGTTGGTAAAATAATTTACCAACTTTCTTTTTCATTTCTTCTGGAACACGATCAGCAGGAGCTAATTCAAAACCATTTGGTAAAATTAAAACCATACCAACATTTAAATCACCTTTTTTACCATTTCCTAAAACTTGTTGAACTTGTTGATCATAAGGAATTTTAACAACAGCTTCAAATACTGTATCTGGTAAAACTGCTTGAGGAACTTCTAATTCAACAGGTTTTTGTGCTAAGTGGCAATTTGCACAAACAATACGGCCATTTGCTTCACGAGGATTTTCATAGTTTTGTTGAGCAAAAATAGGGTAAGCTTCAGCAGCAGGTGTTAAATTATAAAATCCTAAACCTACGATAAATGAAAAAATTGTTAAGAACGAACCAACAGCGTTCTTTTTATGAGTAAAAAAATTCATAAAGAGTTGTTCAAAAAAAGTTAATAACTTTTATCTTTCTCCATTTTTCTTAAAAAAATCTTTCTGCTTTTTTGTACAGAAAAGAATATAAAAAAATGAATTTGTGAAAATCTACCTTTAGGTCTTTCTTTAAAATTCTATGTTTTTTTTTGTTTTGTATAAATTTTTTCTTCTCTACAATAAAATTATACCATAAACGAAAAAGAAAAAAAATTTTTGTATTTTTTTTTAGTAAAAAACTTTTTGGTGGAAAAAAGGTTTTGCACTGTTTTTTTTTTATTTTAATAGAAGAAGAATTCAAAAAAAATTTCTTCTATTAAAACAAATTATCCTTGACGTTGTTTATGTTTAGGATTTGTGCAAATAACCATTACTGTACCTTTTCGACGAATTAAACGACATTTTGTACAAATTTTTTTAACTGAAGAACGAACTTTCATAAAATTGATTTTAAAAATTATTTTGTGCAATTTTTTGTGTGCACGATTTGGAACACTTTTACTTTTTTTGTTGTAAATTTTTTCTTTTTTAATTTTTTTTATTTTTCAAAAAAAATTAAAAAAGAAAAATAAACTTAAAAACATATGTCGCTCGAAACTTTTGATTTTGTATAGACTTTCTTTTTTTTCTTTTTTTTTCTTTACATATAGAAAAAAAAAGAAAAAAAAGAAAGTCTATAATTAAAAATTTAGAAATTGTTTAAAAATAAAAAAACAAAAAAAAAGAAAGGTTTTTTATTTTTAAACAAGATCAAAAAGATTTGCTTCATTTTTTGGAGTTGTATTTGTTGGATTTGAAGAATTTAGATAGAAATTTGAAAGTAAATTAAAAAGTTCACGATCACCTAATTCTCGAGGAATAACTCCTTCTGGTTGAGTTAAAAGTTGATCAGCAATATTTAAATAAAAATCACAAACAAATTGAAGCGTTGGCTCTGATTCTGTCATTTCAAATAATGTTTTACCTTTTACACGTGAAACACGAATATCTTCAATTAAAGGCAAAACTTCTAAAATTGGCATTGGACAAGTTTCAACGTATTTTTCAATTAAATCTCTTTTTTTTGTTCTATTTCCAATCAACCCTGCTAAACGTAAAGGGTGTGTACGTGCTTTTTCGCGAACTGATGCAGTAATTCGATTTGCAGCAAACAAAGCATCAAAACCGTTATCAGTGACAATAATACAATAATCAGCATAATTTAAAGGCGCTGCAAAGCCTCCACAAACAACATCACCTAAAACATCAAATAAAATAACATCATATTCATAAAATGCATTGAATTCTTTTAAAAGTTTTACTGTTTCGCCAACAACATAACCTCCGCACCCAGCACCTGCTGGAGGCCCTCCAGCTTCAACACAATCAACACCAGAATAACCTTGATAAATTACATCTTCAGGCCAAACATCTTCATAATGATAATCTTTGGCTTGAAGAGTATCAATAATTGTTGGAATTAAAAATCCAGTTAAAGTAAAAGTACTATCACTTTTTGGATCACATCCAATTTGGAGAACTTTTTTCCCACGTTTTGCTAATGCAATTGAAATATTACAACTTGTTGTTGATTTTCCAATTCCACCTTTTCCATAAACTGCTAATTTCATAAAAAAATTTTTTTCTTTTCAAACATATCACTACAACCGTTTTTTTTTTTGAAAATTTCTTATAAACCAGTATTGCGACCAGTCATTTTTAACCAGTTTTGTGCTTCAATGTAATTTGTTGGGGCTAAACGAATTGCTTCTTTCCAATAGTCTGCTGCTTTTTCAAATAAAATTTGAGAAATTTCAGACTGCCCATTTTCAATTGCTTGTTCACCTCTATAGTGATAGATGACAGCAATATTGTTTAAAGCACTTGGCAAAGAAGGATTTCTTTCCAAAGCTTGATAATAATATTCCAATGCTCGACCATGTTCACCATTACTTGTATGAATTAATCCAATATTATATAAGATATAACTACGGTCATAGGCATCAACTTCTAAACGCATAGCTTCATAATAGTTTTGAAGTGCTTCTGCATATTCTCCTTCTGCTTGTGCAGACATACCATCTCTATAATATGTAAAAGCTTGTTTTTCACGTTGAGAAGTTGGCAATACTTTTAATAAAATATCAGCAATTACTGTAAATGTTTTATCAATAAAGTTATCATTTCGTTGAGAACGGGGCATACTCTATTTTTTTTTTGAAAAAATTTCTTCATAAATAGAAAACTTTTTTTGTTGCTTTTATCTGTTTTTTTGAATTTGCTCATTTTTTCTTTGTATTTTTTTCTTCTCTTTTCAATTCAAAAAAGAATCAAAACAAAAATAAAAATAAAAATTTCTTTTTTTGAAAAAGAAAGAAAAAATTTTTTTCTATAAAAAAAAATGACAGAGCTTTGAAAAAACTGATGCAAGAAAAACAAAAAGAAAGTCCTATTTAACTCATCTTCATTTTTTAGTTTTTTTGTTTTTAAATTTTTTTAAAATGTTGTTTCCATAAAAAATTAAAAAAATATCTTTTTGAATTAAAGTCCTTCAAGAGAAACTTGTAAAAAGTTTGCTAATTCAGAAGCTTGTTTTTCGATTTCTTGAAGTGTCAAAGGTTGTCCAATTCCAGTAATTGGAATTTCACGATTTCCTTTTAATTTTAAAAAAATTGTTCGTTGTGAATCTAATCCTTGTCGAATTTCAACACGAATCGATTCAACATCTTTAAGTGTATAATAAAGATCAATTTTTCTATTTTTTCCTGGGTAACCCCAACGAAAAATTCGAATAAAGTTTTCTTTTTTATTAAATTCATTAAAACCACCTCCAACGTTCCAAAAAATTAAGCACCACCAATAAATACTTAATAAAAAGCCTAAGCTTCCATAAAAACACATCAATAAACCTTGTGGAAAAAAATTGATTGCACCAGTTGAATTTGCATTTTTGAACATTGAAAGAAAAAAAGGAAGTTGCATTTGACTTTCAACATTTGAAGATAAAGCAGTTGAATTCAAAGAGGTGCTCATGTAACTATAAATTCCAGTTAATAAAAAGCCAAAAGACCCAATAAGAATAACAGTTGCCCACCAATAATTACTAAATCTTCTTTCACCAATAATAAAATAACGACGAATAAAATTTTCTTGATTCATAAATTTTAAGAGAAAAATATTTTTTTAAACTTTCACCATAGTTTTTTTGTTTTAAGTTTTTGATAATCATAAAAAATTCTGCCATTTTTTTTTCAAACTGTTTCTATAAAACTTTCAAATCATCTTACATTTTTTGACTATTTTTTTCTTTATTTTTTATTATAAAAAGGTCTATGGAACTTTTTTTTGTTTTTTTTTTAGAACTATTTTGTTTTTGTAAAATAAATTCAAAAAAGTGAAAAAAACTTTCTTCTTTCATAAAATGAAGAGAAGAACAAATTTACCTTTTTTTGGAAAAATTTATTTCAAAAAAAAGTAAATTTTTAAAGTTTGGAAACAATAAATTTTTATTTTTTTGCAGAAAAAACAAGTTTCGGTTTTTTTTTGCTTTGTTACGAAGTTTTTTCATTTCTAAAAAAAATTTGTTTTTTTCCAAATAGAAAAAAATTTTGTTTGTTGCAAACTACTCAAAAATTTGCGTTTCCTTTGTTTTTCGTTTTCTGATTTTTTGAATTTTTTTTGAACAACAAATGAAAAAACAAAATAGAAAAACTTTAACGTTTGTGATATTGTGAAGCTTTTCGAGCTTTTTTTAAACCATATTTTCTACGTTCTTTTACACGAGCATCAATTGTTAAATACCCTTGATCTTTAAAAGATTTACGAATTAAACCAATTGTTTCTGAACCTGATGATTCATCAATTTGACATAATGCTCGAGCAACACCTAATTTAATTGCTTCTGCTTGTCCAATTAAACCACCACCTTGAACTTTAACAATTGTGTCAATTTGATTATACTCTGTTAAAATTTCTGAATTTTGTAAAACATTAAAAGGTGCTTTTAATGCTAATAAAGAGCATGAATTGTTATTTAAATAAACATTTGCTGATTTATTATTAATAATAAATTCTCCAGTGCCACGAATAAGTTGGACTTGCGCGACTGCTTCTTTACGTCGCCCAACTGCAGTTGCTAAAATTTCTTTTTTTTCAGTTTGCATATTTTAAAATAAATAAAAATTTTATCTTTTTTTTTGTCTTCTATTTTTTTGTGTTTTTAACTATTTTTAAAAAATTTTGTTTTTTTTATGCGTCTTCATTTTCAGTTTTTTTGTTTTTTTACCAAAAATAGACCAAAAAAATAACCAAAAAAAGTTTAAAAAATGAAAAACGAAGGCTCTCTTTTAAACAAAAGTTGTTTTTCTAGAGAATATCAAGTTGACAAAAAAAAGATAATTCTTTAAAGAAAAAAGATAAATTTTTTTTTTAATTTTTGTTTTTTTTACAAAAATTAAAAACTAGGTTTTTTACATTTTGTTCCAAAAAACCTGTTCTTTTTTTTTTAAGAAATTTTAAGTAATACTTTCATAATTTTTGTGTCTTTTTTTATAGAATACAAAAAAATTTTTGAAAAAAAAATAAATTTTTTGAACAGTGACGGCTTTTTTTGTATTTGCTTTTTTTCTGTATTTATTTTCCTTTTTAAAGGAAAATAAAATTTTTTAAAAATATGAAAAAACAAAATATTGAACTTTCTTCATATGAAACAAAATCATATGAAAAAAGTTCAATATTTTTGAAAAGGGCGTTCAAAAACTTTTCCCTTTAGAATGCAAAGTCTCAATTATTATTGAGATAATTTTTTAACTTGGTCTAATGCATTAAAACGATCTGTGATTAATGGAGCATCTTGACGATCTTCTGTGAAATATTCGTTTGGACGAGGACTTCCAAAAACGTCATATGCTAAACCTGTACTAACAAAAAGCCAACCAGCAATAAATAATGCTGGAATTGTAATGCTGTGAATAACCCAATAACGAATACTTGTTAAAATATCTGAAAACGGACGTTCTACTGGTTTTCCTGCCATAAATAAATGAAAAAGCTACTTTAGTAGCAAAAATTTGAATAATTTGTATGCTCTTTTTTATTTTAAGAAAAATTTTTAAAAAATTCAAATATTTTTATAAAAAATAAAAAAACACAAAAATACATAAATTTTTATCATTCGAAAAAAACTTTTTGGACTTTGTAATACTTTTATAAAATAATTGAAGTTTTATTTTTCTAAGAAAGAAAAGAAAAAAAAACATAAATTTTTTTGTGACTTCAAAAATAAAAAAATTTTATTTTTTTTTTGTACTTTCAAAAAATTTTTTTATTTTTGAAGTTTTGTTTGTGAATGAAGAGGTAAACAAATAAAAATTTTTCCAGCTTTTTTTCCAAAAAACCATTTCTGAGAATAGATTAAAATAAAATATTTTTTTCGTATCCAATTTTTACTTTTATTTGGATGTGTTTTTTGAGCCCAATTCCATAAAAATCTTAAAAGAGTTGAATCACAATATTCAAATATTTTTTGGCTTGAAGTTGTATTATACTTTTGAGACCAATTTAGAATTTTTTTATGAAGTTTTTTCATAAAATTTAATTGTTTTTGTCCTATTGATTTTTTTAGAATTTGTTTACATTCATGTAAATGATTTTGTATATTTTCATAGGTTGGTTTTTTTTCAAAATTGTAAAAATATTGAAGCTGTTTTTTGTGGTTTTGGCATATAGAAACTGAAAAACAATCAAAATTTAATTTTTGAAAAGAAGTATTTATAAAAAAAAATTTTTTAAATTTGTTTTGGTGAAGCAACTGTTGTTGCTTTTTTTTATGTTCAAAAAGAAAATTTGTTTTGAACATTTTTTGAAAAAAAAAAATTTTTTTTTTTTTTTGCATATAGTTTTTTTTATAGACAAAAAAAAATTTTTTTGTGTTCAAAAAAACAAGTGTTTTTGTTTGATTTTTTTGAAAAACAGAAAGCAGTGGCATAAATTTTATATTCACAAAATGAACAAAAATAAAAAAATTTTTGGTTTGGGAAGGTTGATTCCAAAAAAGTGAAATATTTTTTTTGTGAAGTATTAAAAAATTTGAAAAGAAAGGAGACAAATGAAAAAGCTTTAACTTTTGAATTTTTGTTGGAAAAAAAAGAAATTTTTTTGAAATTAGCCAAAAAAGATTTTGTGCATAAAAAATATTTTTTTTTTTTTTTTGTTTTTGTGTTTGAATAATTTTCTGAGAAAAAGGTTGAGGAAAAAAACAAAAAAATTTTTTTTGAAGAATTTTTTTTTGTTCTGGATATTTTTTTAAAAAAATTGAACACAACGAATTTTTCAAGAATAGGAAATTTTTAAGGATGGTGAAGATTTTTTTCAAAAAATAAGGGTTTTTGAAAAAAAATAAAAGTGTAGAATTGAACAAAAAAAAATTATAAAAATACCTTTTAAAAAAAAGAAAAATAGGTTTTTCTAAAAAATTTTCAAGATTTGAATTTATAAAAGAAAATTTTTGAACAGTGAAACAATGTTTTTTGAAAAGAAAAACAAAAGTGGACAAAAAAATTTTTTTCAGTTTTTTTGCATCAAAAGATCGACAAAGATGAAAAAAACTTTTTTCAAAATCACTGATTTTGAAAAAAGTGAAATTCTTGACTCTTTTTTTTTCTCTTTGTACAGAGGTTAAAAAAAAAGAAAAAGATTTGATATAATTTTTTTCTTTAAAAATTTGAAGGTTGTGTTCAGTGAATAAACCATTTGGTTTTCGAAAATTTTGAGGAATCAAATGAAGAAAAACAAGGCCAGAAAAAAAACAAAGCTTTTTTTCAGAAAAACAAAAAAAATGGTGTTGAAATCTCTGAAAAGAGACGAAATTTCCAAACAAAAACTGATTTTTTTGAAGTTGCATTTGAACATTAAAAAAATCAAATTTTAAATATTGATGATAAATCATTTGAAAATTTTTAGAGTGTTCAGATGAATTCATAGAAATAAAATTTAAAAAAGAATCAAAAACTTGAACACTATTTTTGAATAGAGTTAAAGAATTTAAAACATATATTTTAAAAGATTTTATTTTAGAATCAAAACTTTGAAAAGAAACTTTTTTAGAATAGAAAAAAGAATTTTTTTGTTTGTTTTTTTGTTTTATTAAAAACAAATTTTTTTGAGAAGAATCATCTTGTTCTCTCTTTTTCAAAGGATTTGTTTTTTCAATTTGAAAATTTGGAAGTTTTTCCAAAGGCAAATCATAAAAATATAGATTTTTATGGACAAAAGCAAAAACCCACAAAAAAACAAAAAATAAAATATTTTTTGAAAATTTTTGTTTTTTTGCAACTTTTATTTTATAATTTTTGCTTTCTTTTTTTTTATTTTGTGATTTCAAAATAAAATTTTGATCATGAAAAAACACATGACACTTTGATTTTTTTTCAAAAGATTCAATCATAGAAAAATTTTTTGAAGAAATTTGTAAAAAAATTTTTTTTATAATTTTTTTATAATTTTTTAAATTATAGAAAAGAGAAAATTGAATTTCGAAAAAAAAAAAGAAGATGAAAAATTTGAATTTTGGAGTGAAAAAAAGTGAATTTGAAAAAAAGTGTTCTATATATATTTTTGAAAAGTTTTTAGAACTTTTGAAAAACTCACAAAAAAACAATGTTTCAATATTTTTTTTTTCAAAAAACTTTTTTTTAAGTTTTTGAATGTTTATGATTTGTAAAATTGTATATGTTTTTTTTTGAAAAATTTTTGAAAAAAATTGAACTTTATAAAATAACTTTTGTGAATTTTTAAAAAATTTGAAACTGTTAAAAATTATAAAAAAAAAATTTTGAAAAGTTTCATTTAAAAAAAAAATTTGTTTTTCTATGCATTTTTTGCACATATAAAGTATGAAACTTTGGTAATAAAAAGATTCTTTTTTTAAGAAACAATAAAAAAAGTTTTTTTTTTGACCAAATTTTTGAAATTCATAAGTTTTGAAATTTTTTTTAATTTTTTCAAAAATTTTATAATTTCTATTTTCAAAATCTTTAAAAATAGCTTTTTCTTGAATTTTTATGGATTGATTCATTTGGTTTAAATTATCAAAATTGAAATTTTGGAGTCTTTGACTTTTTTTTAAAAAAACAAAAGAATAATTTTTATTCATTCTTTGAAAGAATTAAAGGTATTGGTTTTGCCTTCTAAAAGAAGAACCACTGCAATGAAGAATAGGGTAAAACTAGATATATTAAAAAAAATTTTTTGAATGTTAAACCAGTTTAAAAAAAAATGAAAGAAAAAAGAACAAATACTCCAAAAAAATTTTTTTTAATATTTGTTCTTCAAAACAGAAAATTATAAATTCAAAATGTGTTAAAATTCTTGTTTTATGAATATAAAATTTCATTTGAATAGAATTAAAATATTATTAATTATAAGTTTAATATATTAATAAGTATAGGTGAAAAAATTGAATAAAAGTTTTTATTTTTTTCTTGACAAAAACTTTTTTATTTTTTTTTCAATGAAAAAATGATTGAATTTTGCTTTTTTTTATTTATAAAAAAAGAAAAATCTATAAAAAAAGTAAAAATGAAAGAATTTAGAAAGTTTTATAAAAATACAAAAATTGTAAAAAATATCTTATCCTTTTTTCAAGGCGCCCGCCCATTTTTCAAAACTTGTTTCTACAGGATTGCGATCTACTGCAATTTTGACTTTTTTAGCTTCGCGTTCTGGTGAACTAATTGTCATAAAAAAGAGTATTTTTAATTGTTTTTATGAAAAAATGAACTATTTTTCGAACAAAAAGAATGAATTTTTTTTTTGAGCTACGCTTTTTGTAAAGAAATCATTCTAGAAAAAAAAATATGTCATTTTTTAACAAAATTTTATCTATTCAAAACTTTCAATTTTTGAATTTTTTTTCTTTCTTTTTTTCCATATATTTAAAAATACAAAAAAATAAACTTTACTCCTAAAGCAAAAAGAGTTGAGTTGTTCAAATGCTTTTGTTACAAATGAATTTTTTTTACTAAAAAAAAAGTTTCTAAAAAATAAAAAAAAAAAAATAAAAATTTTTTGAAAAAAATTGAACTTTTCTAAAAGTTATTATAGAAAAAAAAAATTTTTTTTTCAAGAAAAACTATTTTTAAAAACAGTTTTTCTATAAAAAAATTATAAAATAGCTTTTTTTTAGTTCTTTTTTTTTCATTAAAAAGGGTAAAAAATTTATAAAAAATTTTTTTATAGAAAAATAATTTTTTTTGATAAAAAAAATGAGATTCAAAAGGGTTTAAAAACTCTACTTTTTTGATCTTTTATTTCCAAAATAAAAAAAAATTATAAAAAACTTTTTTTTGAGCACTAAAATTTACAAAAGTATAGATTTCAAAAGCTTCAAAAAAATTTTTTTGAAGCTTTTGAAAAAATGTTTTACCAAATTGAACATAAAATTTCACCTCCAACTCCTAATGCTCGTGCTTCACGATCTGTTAAAATACCAACAGATGTCGAAAGAATTAAAATACCTGCTCCACCTAATACTCTTGGAATATCTTGACTATTTGTATAAATACGAAGACCGGGTTTACTGATTCGTTTTAAATTTGTAATACAAGATTCTTTTGTTTTTCCATTTGATGTTTTTTTTGAACGATATTTAAATTTTAATACAAACATTTTTGAATCTTCTTCTAAAAAAAAGCTTTGAATAAAACCTTCTTTTTCTAAAATTTGAGCAATTTTTTGATTCATTTTTGTAAATGGAATCAATACTGTTGATTTTTTTACCATACACGCATTTCGAATGCGAGTTAACATATCACTAATTGTATCATTTACCATAAAAGTTTTATGATGAAAATTATAATTTTATATTTTCCAATTTTTAAGAATTTTTAAAATTCTTCAAAAAAAATTAACGTTACTTTTAAAATTATAAAAATATTAATAAATTTTTCAAAAATACGAAAAATTTAGAACGTTTGTAAAGTTTGAATTTTTTTTAAACTTCACAAAAATTTTTGAGAGAGTTTAAAGAAAATTCAAAAAATTTATTATTTACTGATGAATTATGATTGAAATGGTAAACCAAATTCCTTTAAAAGGGCAAAACCTTCTTCTTGATTTTTTGCAGTTGTTACAATCGAAACATCCATTCCTCGAATTTGATCAATTTTATCATATTCAATTTCTGGGAACATTAATTGTTCTTCTAATCCAAGACTGTAGTTTCCATTTTTATCAAAACTTTTTGGATTAATGCCTTGGAAATCACGTACACGTGGTAAAGCTAAATGAATTAAACGATCTAAAAATCCATACATACGATCACCTCGTAATGTAACAGAAACACCTACTGGCATTTTATCACGAATTTTAAATCCAGCAATTGATTTTTTTGAACGAGTAATTACACCTTTTTGACCTGCAATAATGCTTAACTCTTTTAAAAAAGTTTCTAAAATTTTTGCATTTTGAGAAGCATCACCAATTCCTCGATTAATTACAATTTTTTTTAAAGCTGGAACTTCATGAATATTTTTATATTGGAAGTCTTTATAAAATTTTGGAACAATTTTTTCTGTATAAAGTTTTTTTAATCTTTGTGTCATATTTTGATATAGTTTATATAAGAATAAAAGAGACTTCTTCAAGTTTAAAAAAAAGAATTTATAAAAAAATTTTAAAAGTTTTTTTATGAAACTCTCTCAAAGCAAGTTTTTAAAACACGCTGGTCTTTCTAAAAATTTTTAGAAGCTTTTTTTTTACCTTTTTTCTAATTTTTAGATTGGTCTTAAAAAAAAAACATAAAAAAAATTTGTAGAAAGTTTTTTAATTTTGAAAAAACTTCAGAATGAAGTGAACTTTGTTGTTTATGAAAAATAAAAATTAAACAACTTCAGGAGCTAGAGAAACAATTTTTGTAAAATTGCGATCACGAAGTTCACGAGCAATTGGACCAAAAACACGTGTTCCTCTTGGATTTCCTTCTTTATTGATAACAACAGCAGCATTATCATCAAAGCAAAGCATCATTCCATTTTCACGACGAACTCCTTTGCTAGTACGAACAATAACTGCGCGAACAACATCTGATTTTTTTAATGGCATATTTGGTAAAGCATCTTTTACAACAGCAATAATAACATCTCCGATAGTTGCTGTTTGACGACCACCACCTAATACTCGAATACACATCAATTTTCGAGCGCCACTGTTATCTGCTACATTTAAATAAGATAATGGTTGAATCATACATTTTTAAAAATTTTTTTTTATTTTCATCAAATAAATATTTTAGAAGAATAAATTCATAAAAAATTCAACAAATAAAAAATTTTTTTATATAAAAGTTTTATTTTTAGATTTTTTATGTATTCTATTCAACTTTTACAAATTTTGTTTTAATTGGCATTTTATAAGCTGCTGTTTTTAATGCTTGTTTTGCTACAGGTTCTGAAACACCTTGAATTTCATAAAGAATTTTTCCTGGATGTACAACAGCTACCCAATATTCAGGAAAACCTTTTCCAGAACCCATACGTGTACCTGCAGGACGCATTGTAATTGGTTTGTCTGGAAAAATTCGAATCCATAATTTACCAGTTCGACGAACATAACGTGTTAGTACGCGTCGTCCTGATTCAATTTGGCGTGAAGTAATCCAACACGGCTCAAGTGCTTGAAGCCCATATTCTCCAAAAGCAATTTTTGTTCCACGGCAGGCTTTTCCTTTTAAATTTCCTCTATGTGGACGACGAAATTTTGTTCTTTTTGGACTTAACATTTCATAAAATTTTAATATTTTCCACAAAAAATCTCCTCCTTTTTTTTGATACAAAACTTTAAAAAAAATTTTTTTGTGATCGAGCAACAAATAAAAAGATTTTGTCATCTTGTGGCAATAAGTAAACATAAAAATAATTTATACTTTTTTATAAACTTTATGTTTTTTTATATTGAAAAGAAAAAACAAAAAATTCAATAAATATTGGAAAAAGAAAAAAAAGGTTTATCTTATTTAGAAGAAGATAAAGAACTGTTTCTTCAAAACTCAAAAAATAAGTTTAAAACCTTTTGTTTTTTCAAATTTTCTAAAAAATATTTTTTACTTCAATCAACTTCTTTTAATAAAGGCGGCACTCAGATTCGAACTGAGGGATAAAGGATTTGCAATCCTCTGCCTTACCACTTGGCTATGCCGCCATTCAAAATTTTTTTCTATTTTTGCTCTTTTTTAAAGAATTCTTTTTTTCATCAATAAAAAAAAGACAAATTTTCAATAAATTTTTGCTTCAACAATAGAACAAATAATAAAATTTATATATTTTTTTTAGATTTATTAAAAAAAAAAGAAAAATACTTTATTATTTTACCAAAAAAATACAAAAGAATCTATTTTTATTGAATCTCTATTTGTTCAAAAATATTTTTTTTATCAAAAATTAAAAAAAAAATATTTTAAAAAAAACTCAAAACTTTTCTATTTAAATAAAAAAGTTTTGAGTTTTTTTTTACAAAAAAATAAAATAAGTTTTTAAATTCTTTTTATTTAAATTCTTTTTAAATGTGTATTAAAAATTTGTATTTTGTAGAGATTTTTTGAATCGTTTTTTTAAGACTTTGATGTTATGTTTTTCTAATAAATATTTTTTAGGTTGAATTTGCCATTCTTGAAGAGTTCTACGTTTTTTCTTTTTCATTTTTCTTGATGAATTTTCTTGTTGTGAAAAATCAATATTTTCAAGAGTTCCTCCAAAAGAAATTGGTGTTGTGTTTAATATAGGTGCTTTTACTAATTCTAAACGTAAATAGTCACCAGGCCAAACAAAACCACCAGCACGAGGACGGTAACGTGAAATAGGTCTAAATACTTGTCTTTGAACCCTTCTTCTTAATTGTCGAAGACGTAAATTTTCAGTTGATTGTTTTGAATCTGTAATTTTTCGTCTTTGTTTTGATTTAAGAATTCGTTTTTCTTGTTTTGAAGTTTCAAAAAGTTTTGAACTTGGTCGAATTGTTTCATTTTCATTAAGAAAACTTCTAAATTTGCGTCGTCTTAATAAAAATTGATTTGTGTCTAAAAGAAAACGTTTTCGGTGGTATTTTCTTCTTGGTTTTGTACGTTTTCTTAAAGTAAAATCTGTAATTTTTGTAATTGTTGGATTATTTGCTAAAGTTTCTGTTGAATTTTTGTTTTTTAAAAATGTTGAGCGTAAACGACGTCGAATATAGCGATCACGTGGTAATCGTGAACGTTTATAGAAAACATAAATATAGTGAACAGGTAAAACTTGTTGTGATAAAGATCCTGATGGGAACCATACTGGTGGTCTTGGATGTTTTTTAATACGTTTTTGTTTTTTAAGAATTCGTCTATATTCAAAATTTTTATCAATTTCAGCTTTTGAAAAAGATTTATTTATAGAAGCATTTGAGAACCCAAGACTATTTGTTTTTTCAAATTCATTTAAATTTAAACAATTTTGAGCAGTATTACAAGCTTTTGGATTGAAAATTTTTGTTTTGAATGTATTTTCTAAAAATTTATATTGAAGATTTTTTGAAAAATCTTTTGAATTATTTAGAAAAGAAAAGAAATTTTTTACAAGAATAGGTTTTGTAGTTTGTTTTGAATGTTTCAATGAAAAATTTTTCCAACCAAGTGGAGAAAAACCATCCATACCTAAAGCAAAAAATTGATCAGGATCATATGTTGTAAATGGAATTTGCCAATATAAAGTTGTTGCTGCATTCATTCCTTGAAGAGGTGCTTTTGAAAATTCTTGACGAACAGTTGAATCAGTTTTGTTACTTTGTTGAGCAGTAAAAAAAGTATCGATTGCTTTTGGTAAAAAAGCAAAGCTCTCTTTTCTTGATAATAAACGATTTGTAATCACAAATTTTCTTAAACTTTCATCCCATCCTGCATAAAACGGAATAGGATTTGTTCCAACAAAAAATTTTTGAGTTTGTAAAGAATTTGAAAGATTTGAAATATTTGCTTCATTTGTTGAAATATTTCCAGTAACTTTTTCAAAAAAATCAAAATTTGATTGTTCACCAACATTTGTTGAAGAGATTTGAGAAATTACATTTTTTGAATTTTGAAATTTCAAGTTTTCATTTGTTGATGCACTTTCATTTTTTGAATTTTCAAAAGAGCTTGTTGAAGATTCAACAAAAGAATTTTTTTTTGGACCATGAAAACGTAAAATATCTTTTTGAATTAATTTTTCTCGAATACGCAATGCTTCAGGAATTGCTAATGGTTTATAATCTTTATCCCCAATTTGTAACATCTTGAAGGCATTTTCTGTTTTTTGATTGGTTTGGTCAATTGCATTTGTCATTTGATCACGTTTTAAAATTTCTTTTTCAGAAAGTTCAAATAATTCTTTACGAATTTGCATATTTTTTTGATTTTGCCAAGTTGTTTCTGTTGCTTTTTGGAATGTTGGGAAAAATGTTTGCCACCACCATTTTTGAATTTCTTTTTTTGAAAGAATTCTTTGTAATTTTTTATTAAATACTCGAATTTTTGCAATAGTTGAACGACGTCTTTTTCTTAATTTTCTACGTTTTTGAGCAAAGTTTTGTTTTTTCTTTTTCCAAGCTCGATGTTTCATTTGACGTGTTCGTCTTTGTTTTTGATCTCGTTTTAAAAATTTTTGATCACCACGAAGAACAGAACTTCGTTGCGTGATTAATTGAATTAATTCAAATTTTTTCATTTGACGTTCAAGTTGAATTTGTTCAGATGTTGAATTTTCTTGTGTTATTCCATATTTTTTTAATGATTTAAATTGACGTTTTAATTTTTCTCGTAATGTTCGTTTTTTAATTGGACCACGGCCTTTAAATGAGCTATATCGACGAAGACGAGAGCGTTTTCTTTGAAATTTTTTTGTAAAGAAATTTTTTTGTCCTTTTTCAAAAACATTTTTTGGAAATGCAACAAGTTTTTGCATAAATGTTTTTCTTTCAGAAAGAAGAGCTTCATTTTTTTTGAATTGATCAATATTTGGTTTATATGAATAATATTTTTTCCATGATTCAGTACGCGTTTCTTGTTGTTTTTTTGAAAAGTCATTTGTTTTTTCAATTTTTGTAAAAAAAGAATGAATTGAATCTGAATTATTTTGTAAATTTTTATCTGTTTTTTGACGACTTGGATTAAAGTTATTTTTTACTGATTGAAAAATTTGCATTTGTGAACCAAAATCACGATTTTCAAAAACAATTTTTTCAGTTGAAGTATTTTGGTTTTTTAATCGTTTTAATGTTTTTCTGATTTTTCTTCGTTTTGAAAGTGCATTTTCACGTTTTTTCCAAAAATCTAAATTTTTTTGAAAAGTTTCACGTGTACCATATTTTCCAATTGAAACCATTTTTGATAAAATTGGAATATTTTCAATAAATTTTGGTGTTGGGGTTTGAAGAATTTGATTATAAGCAGAAAAATTTTTGAATCGTAACGTATTATAAAAGAATTTTTGAACCGCATTGATTGGTTTTAAATTTAATAAAAATGATTTTTTTTCAAATTTAGAAGAAGAAAAATTTTTTTTAAATAAATTTTCAGCTTCTAAAATTTCAAATGCACGATTTTTAAAAGAATTTTTTAAAGATATTGTAAAAGCCAATGATTGCAATTTTTGTGGATTTATTTGGCTTGTTTGTGTTGATGCAATCTTTTGTTCATTTTTGTTTTCTTGAATATCAGAAAGATTTAAATTTTCTTTTAAAGATAAATAGACATTTGGACGATTGTTTCGAATATTTGTTTTTTGTAAAAAATTCTTTTTTGCAAAAAATTTGTCAATTGTTTGAAATGTTGAAGAAGATAAAAAATTTTTTTCCCAAATAATACTTTCTTTCATTGCTTTTTGAATTGATGAAGTATATCCAGAAAAATTTTGGAATTCAAAACTTACATTTTGTTTTTGTTCAACTTTATTTTGTAAAATAAATGTTTCTTTCATTCGTTCAAGACGATTTTTTAAATATTTTTCATGTTTTTGTTTTTTATTTCCATATTTTTCTTTTTTTAACGTTACATAATTTTTTAAAGCTTCTTGATCAAAAAGTTTATTTTGGCATTTTTTGAGAAGAGCAATCCACATTTCTTCTTTAAATTTTTGATTATCAAATTCAAGTGTATTCAATTTTGAATCAAATAAATATGTTTTTTCTTGATTTAAAAAAGCTGTTTCATTTGTGATTGGATGTGTTCCCCGAATTTTTTGACCTCGAAATAAAAATTTTGTTAATTCCCAATAATTTTTTTCATGCAGTAAATTTTGAATATATTCTTGTCGAATTGGAGTTGCTGTTGCAAAATATTCACGAAGAATACTTGCTGATTGGTTTGGTAAATCTTTTGGTAAATGTCCAACAGTTGAATTTAATTTTTTGTTTCTTTGATTCAATGAAATTGATTCAGGAGTTGCTGTATTTTTATCTTTATTTCCATTATTTAAAAAGAAAAAATCATCAGCCAATAATTCTTCATGAACAATTGATTCATGAAAAAGAGAAAAATTTTGACTATTTTTATATTCATTATATAAGGGTTGATCAAATTTTAAAACATTTGTATCGTTTAAAGTTGGAGTGATATTAAAAAGATGACGAATTTTTTTAAATGTTCCAACAAATTGTTGATTATATGCACGACTTGAAAGACTTTTTGTTCCACCAATTTGATTTTTCATTGTACTATAATGTTGCATATAAGTATACCATCGTAATGTTTCATAATATTCAGATAAAAGTTGACGTTTTAAATGTAAGAGCTTTTCATCATTTTTTGTTAAAAAATAGGATTTGGGTTGACGACGAATAAATGAATCAACATCAACTTTTAGAAGAAAACGATTTAAAGGTGAATAATACCAATGTTGTAAAACATCTTTATAAATTTGATAACGATAACGACTTGCGCGTTTTTCAACTAATGAATAAAAATGAGTTGGTTTTGTAATTCCAGATTGATCAAAAATAATACTCATGTTTGAATTATTTGTTGTTTCCAAAGCGTTTAAACCATCAACACCTGTTGCTAAAAGTTGTGAATTTTTTGAAACATTCAATTTTCGTGGAATACGAGAACTTTTTCTTCGTGCTCGACGCATTGTAGCAACACGAAGCGTTCGTTCCCAACGTAATGTTGGTTTGTAATGATAGAAAAATCTTTTCATCATTACACGATAGTATGGTGCATTATTTTCAACACCAAAATTTCGGAAAAGTTTGACTCCATAAAATTTCAATTTTTTTTTAAAAGCTTGTTCTTTTTGAAAATAAAATTTTAAAGGATGGAGTAATGTCATTGATCGATATTGACTTTCATTTTGAAAATTACGAAGATTTGATTGTGTTTCACTATTTTTTTTCGATAGAATTGATGAAGAAGAATTTGGTTTTTGGGAAAATGTATTGAAAGCTGTTGTTTCTGAAGTGAGTGGAAGAAGCATTGACTTTTCTGAAGAATTTTTTGTTAAATTTTTTGATTGGTTTTGTTCTGTAACATTTGCAGGAATACGTAAAAATGTTTTATATCTTTCTAAAAATCTTTCTTTTTTAGAAAGAGTATTTACAAAACTATTTTCATAATTTTTTCCAGAAATTGAGTTTGATGTTTCAACACCAAAAATATTTTTCTGTTGGTCTTGTTGAAGAAAAATTTTGTTATAAAAACGTTCAAATAAAAAATTTTCTTTTGTTTTTTTGAAAAGAGGTAAATCTTTTCTGAAATTGTCATTTTTGTTTGAAGAAGATTTTGTTGAATTTAAATCTCCAGTTTTTAAAACAGCAAAAGAATTCCAAGCTTTTGATGAAATTGGTTGTGTTAATTTTTTTGAATTTTCAAAAGAAAGCTCTAAGTTTTGTGGACGTTGAAGTTCATTTTGAATTTTTGCAACTTGAATACGAGTATTTACTTTTCTCACAAATTTTCGTAAAGTTGATTGTTCTTTTAAAAGTTTTTCTTTTTTATTTCCAATAGGATTCCAATAGATTGATTGAATATTTTCCATTTTTTTTCCTTTGGTTAATGTTTCATTTTTTTGTTCACCAAAAAAAGGAATTTGGAATTGATTCAAAGAGGATTTTTGTGATGAAGTTTGATTTTGTTTCAACACATTTTTTTTTGTTGAAAATTCATGAAATTCAGGGTGATAAGCTTGTTCAAATAAAATTCTAAAAAATTCTACTCGTGGACCCATAAAAGATTCTAACCGTGGGCGAGATAATTGTTTTTTAAATGATCTCATCCATGGACCAGGGAAAAAACGAAATCGTACACGATGATTTCGAATTTTTCTTCGTAGCCAAAAACGATCGAAACCATAATTTAAATCTTCTAAAGTCAATAAATCATAAACACCTTGATCATATAATGAAGCATCAAAAGTTCTATATCTTCGTACACGGCGTTTCCAACGTTCACGTCTTCCATGACGGCCACGATTTCTTCGTGTATTTCGATCTGATGCTTTTGTATTTAAAAAAGCTGTTTCTAATAGAGCTTTTTGGTCTAATAAACGATCTTCATGAACAAAACCAAATGGATTTGTGAATGTATAATCTAAACCAAAATAAGCAATGTTTGAAATTGCACAAATCATTGTTAAATATAAAAATGTTAAATTCACAAATTTTGAATAAACATTTGTTGTTGTTTTAAATGATGAAATAAACCACATATAAATTTGGAAGGCAGGATTTTCCCAAAACCAACATGTAAATTGTAGAAGACTTAAACTTCCAACCAAAATACCAAGTAAATAAGAAAGATGAACAAATCCAAATTCATAAAAATTTTCTGTTGGAAAGCTTTCTAAAAATGTTGAATCAGAACCTAAAGACAGATTACTTAAAAATGGATAAATTGTTGTTTGTTCAGTAAATGAGAGAAGAAAAGTAAGGAAAAAAATTTTATATTTTGATAAATCTTCTAAAACCATTCTTCTTTCTGTATAACTATCCCACATATATTTTACAATTAATACAAAACCTAAAAAGGCACGAAATAAATCTAATGAAAGCCATGGAATTACCATAAATCTTAATCCAAATACAATACTCCCAATCCAAACAAGATTTCCAGCAATTGTACCTAAACCTGAGATAAAGCCTGCTTCTAAACCTTGCATTACAAATCGTCGAAGTGTAATAATATGAGCAATTGAAGTAGGTAAACACAAAAATACACTATTTAGTAATCCAATCATAAATTTTTCACTACAGTAAATAAAAAAATTATTATTTCCATACGAAATAGGGCTTTCTAAAAGAGTTTGGGTATTTTGGAAATAACCATCAAAAATTGAAATTTCAGAAATCATTGCAGATGCAATGTCTGGAATTAAAGTTGGAATTGACCAAATTGTTTGAAACCATTGAAAACTCAAAAATTTTCCAATCAAGTCTTTTCCTGATAGAATAACAAAAGTAACAATAGATCCAAAATCATAATATGTTGTTATGTTGAAATTTGGATCTGTTTCAATTAATTTATGAACAACTTCAACATAATCTTTTATTGAAGTTACTAAAGACATTGTTGTAAACATAATATATTTTTTTGTTTTTTCTGTGCTTCATTTTACAGAAATTTTACGTATTTGTAAAAGCAATTTTTTTAATTTTCACAATTGTTCAAATCCACAAAAGTAAAATAAAAAACTTTAAGGAAAGTGTTTTTAAACTTGTTTTCTTTTTTTATTTTTTGTTTGAAAAAAAAATAAAAATTGAATTTTTCAAAAATAAAAATATTTTTTTATTGTTAATGAAATACTTTTAAACAAATTTTTTAAAATAAAAAGCTTTTATTAAAATAGTCTATTCTTTTATTTCAAAACAAAAAGTTTAAGGAAAAAAAGAATTTTTTAATTATTTTATGAGATAAATAGAAAATGTTAAAAATTTTTCTGAAGATTCATTTTTTTTGAAAAATTTGAATAGAAAGAAAAAAAGAGAAAAAGTAAAAATGCGTTTTTTCAAGATTCTTTATGCGAACAAAGTTTTTTTAAAATTCTAAAAAAGTACAATTTTAATTTTTTTTATGAAAAACTTTAATTTATATTTTACCAAAAAAAAAACAATTAAAAAAGTGTTTTTGAAGTTGAAGTTTTTTTCTTTTTTCTGCTTTGCTTGCTTCAATTTTATTGACTCTTTTATTTATTGACTCTTTCATTCATTGAAAATTCAAAAAAATGATTGCACCAAAATTCCAAAAATCGAAAAATCGAAGCTTTTGCTCAAAAAAAAAGAAAGCACAATTGATTTTTGTGAAACTTTGAAAAGTCTCACAAAAAAGAAAGCTCTGCCATCTCCCTTTGATTTTTTTTCTGTTTGATCTGTCGAATTGACCTTTTTTTGCTTTTGCAGAAAAGATTCCTGAAAAAAGAGAGAAAGAGAAAAGAGAAAAGAGAAAAGAGAAAAGAGAAAAGAGAAAAGAGAAAAGAGAAAAGATTCTATTGTTTATGAATGTTCAAAAAATCTTTTTTTTGACTCTGTACTGACAATACAAGCACGAGTCATGTGTCGAGTTTAAAAACAATTGGAAAGCACTTGAATTGGTGAAGCGTTGCTTGATCGAGAGCCGTTTGAACAAAAATTTTGAATGAAAAGTCTCAAAAAAAAAATGGTTGTGCTCTTTTTTTAGAATTTCAATTGTTTAAACCTGTTTTAAGAGAAATCTTTTGGCTTGTCCCCACAAAATAGGTCTTCCCCTTCTTTTCTCCTTTTGCCTCTTTTTTTGATCGTTTTTGAACAAGAGCAAGTAAAAAACGATCAAAAAAAAAGAAGGTTTTTTACAAAGAAAAAAGAGACTTCGTTTGTCAAAAGGCAAATGGTAAAAGGCAAATGGTAAAAGGCAAAAAAAATAAAAAGTTCGCAAAAAAAAGAGCAACAAAAAATGCAAAAGGTAAAAAAAGTATAGTTTTTCGGAGAGAGAGGGATTCGAACCCTCGGTACGAAGGAATCTCGTACAACGGATTAGCAATCAGCCGCTTTCGACCACTCAGCCATCTCTCCATTTTGGTTTTGTATGTTTTTTCTTGTGTTTTTTCTTTTCTGCAATTCTTTCTTTGTTGAACTCAAAAAAGAACAAATTCCAAGCTTGGATGCAGAACACAAGCACTCCCGCAGGGAAAAAAAGATTTTTTTGAGAGAACGACAGAAAAAAGTCTTTGTTCTTCATTTTGGAAAAGGCAAATTGGAAAAGGCAAAAAAACACCAAAAAAGTTTAAAAACTCTTTTGTGACCGTAAAAAAACTTTTTTCTATAGAAAAAACCAACTTCTTTTTTTTCAAAAAAAGGGGCAAAAAATAAAAAAAAGTTCAAAAAAAAAAAGAATCACCCTGGCACTAAGTTGATTTTTCCTGCTAGACTTCCAACAAGTTTGTCAACTTCTTTCGAGTTTCACGGCCAAGTTCGGGATGGATTGGCGTGGTTCCACGAAAGCATAGAGCACCAGAGTATCAGCGGAGCAAAGCTCCGGAGATTTTTTGATGTTTCCAACCATAGCGCTCTTCTCTGATTGTTTTTTACGAAGAGCCATATTGGCTTTTGTTAAAAACAATCAAAAAAGAAGAGCACTAAGGTTGAAAAATAGAGGTCAAAATCAATTAGCCTTTAGTATATCTCAGCTGAAACCATTACTGGCCTTACACTTGATACCTATAAAACAGCTTGTCGAGCTGCGGCTTAATGGAGAATACTCATCTTGGTCTGGACTTCGTACTTAGATGCATTCAGTACTTATTCACTCCATGCGTGGCTACCCTGCGTATACCTTTGGAAAGATAACAGGTACACTATTGGCATGTTCACTACAGGTCCTCTCGTACTATGAGTGAAGGACCTCAATATTCTAACGCTAATACCGGATATGGACCGAACTGTCTTACGACGTTCTGAACCCAGCTCACGTACCACTTTAATGGGCGAACAGCCCAACCCTTGGGACCTACTACAGCCCCAGGATGTGATGAGCCGACATCGAGGTGCCAAACCTTCTCGTCGATGTGAACTCTTGGAGAAGATCAGCCTGTTATCCCTAGAGTAACTTTTATTCGTTGAGCGACGGCCCTTCCACACGGTACCGTCGGATCACTAAGGCCAGCTTTCGCTCCTGCTCGACTTGTAGGTCTTGCAGTCAAGCCCCCTTTTGCCTTTACACTCGCTGTCTGATTTCCGTCCAGACTGAGGGGACCTTTGCGCGCCTCAGTTACCCTTTATGAGGCTTCCGCCCCAGAAAAACTGCCCACCTGAAACTGTCAAGTGTCCTGATTCAAGGATCACCATTAGGATTCTAGCCTCTCCAGAGTGGTCTCTCACTGATGGCTCCAACTTCCCCGGAAGGAAATCTTCATAGCCTCCCACCTAGACTGCGCAAGAAAAGCCCGAACCCAATTCCAGGATACAGTCAAGCTTCATAGGGTCTTTCTGTCCAAGTATTAGTAGTCCGCATCTTCACGGACAAGTCTATTTCACCGAGCCTCTCTCCGAGACAGCGTTCTGATCATTACGCCTTTCGTGCAGGTCGAAACTTACTCGACAATGAATTTCGCTACCTTAGGCAAAACAACTAAGAATATTGTTCTAGATATTCTAAAGTTTGGACTATATCTTCAAAAAAAGATTCAAATTTTTTCCACTTTTTGTATTGTTGTCTGCTTCGCAGTACAAAGTGAATTCTATCTTTTTTATCTTTTTTTTGCTTTTTTTTTCAAAAAAAGAGTCAAAAAAAAGAAGAAAAACGTGTAGTCTCTGAGGAACCATTAAAAACAATTGAGAAGAACTTCTTTACTTTTCTTCTTTACTTTTCTTCTTTATTTTTTACATGAGCAATTACGTGTTGTTGAAAATCTTCAAGAGAAGCAAAACTTTCATTCGATTGTCCTTTTTGCATACGTAACCCATCCCAAATAGGAGCCATTTCATACAATAATCTTTGCATGTGTTGATGAGCACCTTGATCAAATAAGTCAATAATTGTACACCACTGTTGAAATCGAATTTGTTTTGGAACACAAGCATTAGGGCATACGTAGTTTTTGAAAAAAGGAATAACTTTTTGCTTTAAAGATTCACGATTCTCAATAGTATATACCAAAGTTGCATTGCTTGAACCTTTGTGACGAATTAAACCCGTACGAAAATAACAAAGACATCGAAACAAATGAATAGAACCATTGACATGTTGTGTAAGACTGAACTCAGGGTCAAAATAAACACCGAACTTTGAATATTTACTTTTCTTTGCACCTACCGATATTGAGCCTTCTCCTTCGATAAAGCCACCAAAATAATATTTTTCTTGTTCGTTCAAAGGAACAAAAACAGGTAATCCTAGAATTTTTTGAAGAGTTATAGTATACTTCTGAAAATCTCGAGTTTTCCTATATTGTTCGTTTGCCCGTTTCAAAGAATTGAGAACATCCTCCGGAAGTTTCTCCCCCGGACCTAGCATATACGGAACATTTAATTTTTGTGTCATAAAAGAATTGTAAAATTGTTTTTTTTGTTTCCTGCTGATTTCCATTTCATTCTTTGCATTTTACCTACTCGGTTCAAAGAAATATTTATGTTTTTACGTCAAAAGAATTGACGTCCATTTAAAGGACAATAATTTGGATTCCAGCATATAGTTTTTTTTAAAGACGGCCCTAAGTTGACCGTCATAGTTACGGCCGCCGTTCACCGGGGCTTCGGTCGTCAGCTTCGAAGTCTAAAGACTACTAACCAACTTCCTTGACCTTCCGGCACTGGGCAGGCGTCAGCCCCCATATATTGTCTTACGACTTTGCGGAGACCTGTGTTTTTGATAAACAGTTGCCAGAACCTCGTCACTGCGACCCTCCCGTTAAAGAGGGCGCCCCTTCTTCCGAAGTTACGGGGCTAGTTTGCCGAGTTCCTTAGAGAGAGTTCTCTCGCGCCCCTTAGTATTCTCTACCAACCTACCTGTGTCGGTTTCAGGTACAGGTAATTTTTATGTTTTTCTTTAATTGCTTAAAGAGGTGTACGAGCTTTTCTTGGAAGCATAACATCATTCGCGCTTATCCAGAACAAGTCTAGAAAGCGGGATCACGCCTCAGCTCAAGATTCGTTTTTTTTCGACCTCTCAACACCTTGAACGTTTCCACTGCCATACCAAAGACAGACCCAATTTAGCTTTCTTCGTCCCTCGGTTCCCACAAAAATTAGTACAGGAATATTAACCTGTTTGCCATCGACTACGCCGCTCGGCCTCGCCTTAGGTCCTGACTCACCCCCCACGGACGAACCTTGTAGAGGAACCCTTAGGTTTTCGGGGCATTGGATTCTCACCAATGTTTTCGTTACTCAAGCCGACCAAAAGTGTTTTCCATAGAAAGAACATAAAATTTCTTTCTTTCTTTAAGTTTCCTGAAAGTTCAGACTATGTCATGAAAGGTTTTTAACCATTCTTGGGCACTTCAAGAGGCAAGCCTCGAGTCGTTGATCGTTTTTACTCAACGTAAACTACGATGCAAGTTAACAGAATCAATGAAGATCAGTTGTCCTTGCAATTCACCCATTTTATTGAGAACAATTGGCTCATTCTCACTTCCGCACCGTCCACCAAGACTTCCGTCAAAGCTTCACCCAGTGCAGAACGCTCCCCTACCGATTCGTTTCTATTTATTTTAATCAAACCGTCTATCAACGGTTTCCTTTTTTCCAGAAGAAAAAGGGAAAAATAAAGAACAAATCCCATAGCTTCGGCAGATTGCTTAGTCCCGGCCATTGTCGGCGCAAGAACGCTTTACCAGTGAGCTATTACGCACTCTTTCAAGGAATAGCTGCTTCTAAGCGAACCTCCTGGTTGTTTCAGCATTCTCACATCCTTTTCCACTTAGCAATCATTTTGGGGCCTTAGCTGATGGTCTGGGCTGTTTCCCTCTTGACTATGAAGCTTATCCCCCACAGTCTCACTGGCTTACGGAATCCATTGCCTAATATTCGGAGTTTGCCACGACTTGGTACCGCTTTCGCAGCCCGCACCGAAACAGTCGCTCTACCCTTAGACAGGACATCGTTGCCGCTGCGCCTCAACGCATTTCGGGGAGATCCAGCTAGCTCTGAATTCGATTGGAATTTCACCCCTAATCACAGCTCATCCGCCGATTTTTCAACATCGGTCGGTTCGGTCCTCGACTTGGTGTTACCCAAGCTTCAACCTGGCCATGATTAGATCATCCAGGTTCGGGTCCATAAGAAGTGACGTGGTCGCCCTATTCAGACTCGCTTTCGCTTGGGCTCCGGATAATACTCCTTAACCCTGCCACTTCCTATAAGTCGCCGGCTCATTCTTCAACAGGCACGCGGTCAGAAAATCCTCCCACTGCTTGTCAGCTTACGGTTTCATGTTCTGTTTCACTCCCCTACATGGGGTTCTATTTCACCTTTCCATCGCTGTACTTCTTCACTATCGGTCACTCAGGAGTATTTAGCCTTACGAGGTGGTCCTCGCTGATTCACACGGGATTCCACGTGTCCCATGCTACTCGGGATTTTCCAAGGTTTGAAAGTTTTTGACTACTGGACTTTCACCATCTATGGTGCAGGATTCAGCTGCTTCGTCTCTTCTTTTTTTATTTTTGAATTTGGATTCCCACAACCCCACTTACAAAAGTAAAGTGGTTTAGGCTGTTCCCATTTCGCTCGCCGCTACTCCGGGAATCGCTTTTGCTTTCTTTTCCTCCGGCTACTGAGATGTTTCAGTT